CAAAAAGGCCTAAAAAACCTATTCCATTTGGGATTCCATCAATTGCCCATTGATCAAATGAATTACTTGTTTCAGCTAATCCTCGTATACCTTTAATCAAGATTATGTTATAATATATGTCTATATAAGCTCGATAAAAAGACCAATTATAGACAATATTAATCGATTGGTCCATAATAATCTTCATATTAGAATTTGTTTTATGATATACATCCTTTGATAAGAAGTAAATAGGTATATAGAAAATACAGGCAATCAATATACCGAAAAATGCTATACCAACTGAGGGGATTACGTCTAGTAAAAATTCGGGCCAATTCTCCGGATGTTTTTTATCAAAAGGGGTCATCGATGAAGTAAACCATTGAGATAATATGTCATAACTCATTCCGCTTCGAAAAAAAGGAACTCCTATCAATCCAATAAAAAGAGTCAATATTCCCAATATAACTAAAGGAAATAGCATTGTCTTGCCCGATTCTTTCGGATATGCAAAGGATCCCTTATGGAAGAAGAAAGGATAAGTGATAACCAAACCTCTGTTCTTTTTGTACAATCCTTCCATCTTATTGGAAATTTGAAATGCTTCTTTGGAAAAGAAATTATTACTTCCTATAATTTGATTTGACATAGAATCCGCTCTCGTTCTATTTGATATCCCGGATTCCTCCTCTCCCCACATAGAAGTCGAATATAGTGTAATATGGTTGTTATATGAATTAACTAAATTTACGCGGAAGTCCCCTTCAAAAGTAAGTAAATACATACGAAACATGTAAAAGGCAGTTAATCCTGCTGTGAACCAAGTTATTCCCCCAAAAATGGGAGAATATAACTTACTATCACTAAGAATTTGGTCTTTAGACCAAAAACAAGCAAAAGGTGGAATACCAGAAAGAGAAAGTGTTCCTAAAAGAAAAGTGATTCCCGTAATTGGCATATATTTTCTCAAACCACCCATAAGAGCCATATTCTGACTTTTACTGGGGCAATACCCAACAATGGGTTCCATGGAATGGATGACTGATCCGGATCCTAGGAACAATAATGCCTTGGAATAAGCATGTGTAATCAAATGAAACAGAGCGATTCGATAGGAATCTATCCCTAGAGCTAACATCATGTAACCTAATTGAGACATAGTAGAATAAGCCAAGCCTTTTTTAAGATCTTTTTGAGCGAGAGCCATAGTAGCTCCCAATAGAGCTGTTATTCCACCTATCCAAGAGATAAGATACATTATTAAAGGTAGAGCTTTAAAAAGAGGAAACAATCGAGCTACAAGAAAAATTCCTGCTGCTACCATAGTAGCGGCGTGTATAAGAGCTGAAATAGGAGTAGGCCCTTCCATAGCATCAGGTAACCATACATGAAGTGGAAATTGTGCAGATTTGGCTATTGGACCTAAAAATAAGAGAAAAGCACACGAAGTAACAAAAAACGAACCAACCCCATCAACGGCAGTCAATTCGTTTAATTTGTCAAACAAATATTGAAATTCAAAACTACCTGTTACCCAATAAAAACCTAGAATTCCTAGTAAGAGTCCAAAATCCCCTGCACGATTAGTTATAAATGCTTTTTGACAAGCATTAGCCGCGCTGGGTCGCGTAAACCAGAAACCTATCAATAAATAGGAACACATTCCTACTAATTCCCAAAAAAAATAGATTTGTAATAAATTAGGGCTAATAACTAACCCCAGCATAGAAGCATTGAAAAAATTAAGGTAAGCAAAAAACCTCACATATGTTTTATCGTGCGACATATAAGTATCGCTATAGATCATAACCATGGTTCCAACTGTTGTAACTAAAACTAACATAATGGAAGTAAGTGGATCAATCAAATAGCCTAATTCTAATGAAAACTTATTATTAATAACCCAGGACCAGAAATACCGATAGATGGGACCACCGGTAATCTGTTGCAAGAACAAATTGAAAGAAAGAAACATAGCTACACTTAACAGAAAAATGCTAATAAGAGCCCATGTACGGCGAACACTCTTAGTTGCTCCTGGAAAAAAAAAGGATCCTAATCCGATTGGTACAGAAGCTGAAAGCGGAAGGAAAGGCACGACCCGAGCATATTTGTATATAAATTCCATAGGAAGATTCAATAATTCATTATCAATATTTTGATATTTCACATTCTTGGTTTCCAATCCACTAGACCCTGAAGAGAATAAAATAAAAACGATAGATCATGAATAAAGAAGAACGATAGAATATGGGATGCAATCTTCATATTTCATTTTTACTTTTTTTATCTTTTTTCTGCAAAAGAATTTGCATTGGTCAATACTGATACTAATCAAATATTTGTAAGATGAGCAAGAAGGAACTCTTTTTCAGTTTAGGTACTGAGGTTATGTACACACACATTCTTAATTGAGAATTCAATTTTTTCATTGTATTGTAGATTAATAGTAGTATTAAGAATAGAATTGAATAGAAAATGAAACCAATTCTATATTATTCATATGAGAAATAATTGAATATGTTAAAATGACATAGTTTTCATTTACTAAAAATTCGATATATGTATGTAAGTGTATGTAAGAATTTATTAATTGTTATCAATTTGTATCGTGATTAATTGTTATCAATTTGTATCGTGGATCTCTTCTTATTAGTAAATAGTCTATAATAACAAAATGCAATAAAAATATGATAGAATATTCTATCATATTTTTCTCAATAAAATGGAACTAGACTATAAACAATGAATTTAATTGAAAGATATATAAGAAGTTTACAAAATAAAAATAGAGTATAATACAAAAAAAAACATATATATATATGTATATAATATTCAAAAATTTTCTATTTTTTCTAAATAAAATTGAACTATTAAAAAGATTATGGCTGTACCAAAAAAACGCACTTCTAAATCCAAAAAACAACATCGTAACAAGGTTTGGAGGAAAAAAGCAAATTCGGACGCAAGAAAAGCTCTTTCTTATGTTACGAGTTATTCTTCTTTAAGAGAGTTTTTCTTCGGTGAGAAGGATGGGATGATAATAACGGGACCAAGACCGAACATACCGAGAGAACTACTAATGGGAAAAAAGCCCAAGGGTTTTCTTCCTCCCTTAGTAGATGGAGAAGATTCCGAAAATAATGAATAAATTAGAGGAAATGGTATAACTATAGTACATCCTCCAAGACCCTAGAGAGGAGCAATGGGAATCTATAGGGTCTCTTGGAGGTACTTGGAAAACTGAAGGGACATGGTTCTATAATCTACTATAGCTCTTCTCTCTGACCTTTCAATATGGGAATTTATTAATCATTCCGTCATCCCTTTTTTCCTTTCTCAATGGAAAAGGAGAGTGTATCATTCTTTTTAATAATCCCGGATAAACTCTGACATTAAATCTTGCTGGTATGGTAACTTTATTCTACGAAAGTTGCATTTTATTTCTGCCGAAGAGAAATTCATTCGATCGAAACATATATAGACCATGAACAAAAAAAAATGGATCTCATTCTTTTTTCTTACTCTAAATTAAATTAATCAAATAATATTGAACTTCGAAATATTTTTTATGATCAAAAATTTGTCTGTTCGCCCCTCTTTGATTCCTAGAGAACAAAGAGGATCTGTTGAATCTCAAGTATATTATTTAACCAGTCGAATTCAAAAACTTACTGAACATTTGGACCTGCACGGAAGAGACTACTCGTCCCAAAGAGGTTTGTGGAAAATTGTGGGTAAACGTAAACGACTTCTGATTTATCTGTTCAAAAAAGATAGACTTCGTTACAAACGTTTAATCGATCAATTAGATATTCGTGGACTGCGTTCATTTTGATTTGAATGAAATTTTCATTTTCAAAAATTATGTTTTATTAAATTCCGAATCCTAATGAGTCATTCTTTTTTTTTGTTCTCATTGATTTTTTTAACCGGGAAAGAGTTATGATTATGGTTGCTAGGGAGAAAGACCTCATGATGGTAAGTATGGGTCCTCATCATCCATCAATGCATGGTGTTCTTCGACTTATTGTTACTCTAGATGGTGAAGATGTTATTGATTGTGAACCTATATTAGGTTATTTACATAGAGGTATGGAAAAAATTGCTGAGAACCGAACAATTGTGCAATATCTCCCCTATGTAACACGATGGGATTATTTGGCTACTATGTTCACAGAGGCGGTAACGGTTAATGCACCAGAAAAATTGGAAAATATTCAAATACCTAAAAGGGCTAGCTATATTAGAATGATTATGCTAGAGTTAAGTCGTATAGCTTCTCATTTGTTATGGCTTGGACCTTTCATGGCTGATATTGGTGCGCAGACTCCTTTCTTTTATATTTTAAGAGAGAGGGAAATGATATATGATTTATTTGAAGCTGCCACGGGCATGCGAATGATGCATAATTATTTCCGTATTGGAGGAGTAGCTGTAGATTTACCCTACGGTTGGGTAGATAAATGCTTCGATTTTTGCTATTATTTCTTTCCAAAAGTGACCGAATATGAAAGACTTATTACACGCAATCCTATCTTTTTGAGACGAGTTGAGGGAGTAGGCATTATTAGTAGAGAAGAAGCAATAGATTGGAGTTTATCAGGACCCATGCTACGAGCTTCCGGAATCCAATGGGATCTTCGTAAAGTGGATCATTATGAATGTTATGATGAATTGGATTGGGAAATCCAATGGCAAAAAGAAGGAGATTCATTAGCTCGTTATTTGCTTCGAATCGGAGAAATGAAAGAATCTATAAAAATAATTAGACAGGCCCTAGAAATAATTCCGGGAGGTCCCTATGAGAATTTAGAGGTTCGACGTTTAAATAAGGGAAAAGATTCGAAATGGAACGATTTTGAATCTCGATTTATCAGTAAAAAACCTTCCCCTACTTTTGAGTTATCAAAACAAGAACATTACGTAAGAGTAGAAGCTCCCAAGGGGGAATTAGGAATTTTTTTTATAGGAGATGATAACATTTTTCCCTGGAGATGGAAAATCCGACCACCTGGTTTTATTAATTTGCAGATTCCTCCTCAACTGGTTAAAAGGATGAAATTAGCCGATATCATGACGACTTTGGGTAGTATAGATATCATTATGGGAGAGGTTGATCGTTAAAATGGTGATTAATATAGCAGATCTCGAAGAACAAGCTATCAATTTATTTTCTCGATTGGGATTTTCAAAAGAAATATATAGTCTTATATGGATTCTAATTGAAATAATTATCCTTCTATTGGGAATTACGATAGGAGTATTAGTTATTGTATGGCTCGAAAGAAAAATATCTGCGGGAATACAACAACGCATTGGACCTGAATACGCCGGTCCTTTGGGAATTATTCAAGCTTTGACGGATGGAATAAAACTACTGCTAAAAGAGGATATTATCCCATCTAGGGGGGATATTTGGTTATTTAGTATTGGACCAGCGGTAGTGTTGATACCTATTTTTTTAGGCTATTTAGTAATTCCCTTTGGTCGCCACATTGTTTTAATTGATCTTAGTATAGGCGTTTTTTTTTGGATTGCAATTTCAAGTATTGCTCCCCTTGGACTGCTTATAGCAGGATATGCATCCAATAATAAATATTCTTTTTTAGGTGGTCTCCGAGCTGCTGCTCAAGCTATTAGTTACGAAATTCCTTTAGCTTTATGTGTGTTATCTATATCTCTACGTGTGATTCGTTGGAATATGAGATTCATTTTTCCCTTTTTTAGTTCTAAAATTTTTGAGTTCTAAAAAGAGGGAAAAACAGAAGTTAATGGGATGAATATTCCGATCAAAAAACTAGATAGTCATATGGGTGAGATCAAACAGTTTACAAATCTTGCAGTAAGATGATTAAGTCCCATCCCCCATGTATAAGAGTGAGAGCATGCACAATCAGTGAAAACTATGTGCCCCAGTTCATATATTAGTCATTGGGACCCAATAGCGGGGAGGCAAAGTATAAAAGTATGAAGTTACCGTCATTATATACTCAAAATCGAGCAAAGGTAGATAGTGAGAAACACCAAGATATAAAAAAGATTAGTGAAAAAACAAAAGAAACTGATATCTAGACCAAAGATATTTCCATAGAAATGGGATAACAATAAGGACTTGACATTGGTAGGGATGATCAAGTAGTACTTCCCCAGAACCCCGATCTACAATATGTTTGTATCTACTTCAAAAAATGGCTATCCAGAACGAAGTAATCCTTTAACACAGTTTTCTTTCTCTCGCAAAAAAAAAAAATACTGAAGGTTAAGATAGGTTCAAAAGCTCCTATTATTTGTAGCAGACGGAATCTCATTGGTTCAATTTATGTATGATCTGGTGCTTTTTTTTATTGTGTTCTTTATTTCTTAATGACCATTGAGAAGCCGTATGAAGTGAAAGTTTCACGTACGGTTTTGGAATAGAGATGAAAACAGTGATGTTTCTGTCGACTATAATTATCGAATAGTTCAAGTACAATTGATATAGTTGAAGCACAGTGCAGATATGGTTTTTTAGGATGGAATTTGTGGCGTCAGCCTATAGGGTTTTTAGCTTTTTTCATCTCATCTCTGGCAGAATGTGAAAGATTGCCCTTTGATTTACCAGAAGCGGAAGAAGAATTGGTAGCGGGTTATCAAACTGAATATTCGGGTATCAAATTTGGTTTATTTTACGTTGCTTCTTATCTAAATCTATTAGCTTCTTCATTCTTTGTAACAGTTCTTTACTTGGGCGGGTGGAACTTTTCAATTCCATTCATACCCATTCTGGAACATTTTGAATGGGATTCTATTTCTGGAATTAGCGGGGTCGTTAATATCACAATTGGGATCCTAATTATATTAGCTAAAGCCTATCTGTTCTTATTTATTTCTATCACGGCAAGATGGACCTTGCCTAGGATAAGAATGGACCAATTATTGGATCTTGGGTGGAAATTTCTTTTACCTATTGCTTTGGGTAATTTTTTACTAACAGCCTCTTTCCAACTTATTTTATTATAACTAACTCTTTTTTCTTCGTGAAGAGGTTCTTATCAATTTTGCAATATATCCAAATTTGATAGATCAAATCTATGAAGAGAAAGAAATTTCTATGATTATTCGAGGAGATTTTACACATGTTCTCCATGGTAACTGGGTTTATGAATTATAGTGAACAAGCAATACAGGCTGCGAGATACATTGGGCAAGGTTTTATGGTTACCTTATATCACATGAATCGTTTACCTATTACTATTCAATATCCCTATGAAAAATGGATCCCATCAGAACGATTTCGCGGGAGGATCCACTTTGAATTTGATAAATGTATTGCTTGTGAAGTATGCGTCCGTGTATGCCCGATCAATCTACCTGTTGTGGATTGGAAAGTCGGAATAGATATGGGGAAAAAACGATTGGAAAATTATAGTATTGATTTTGGAATTTGTATCTTTTGTGGAAATTGCGTGGAATATTGCCCCACAAATTGTCTAGCGATGACTGAAGAATATGAACTTTCGACCTATGATCGTCATGAATTAAATTATGATCACATTGCTTTAGGACGTTTACCAATATCCGTTGTTGAAGATTTAACAATTCAAACAATTCCGAGCTAAGCATATTAACTAACTTAGTATGTCTGAAGAAACTATGGACAAATTTTATGATCAAATCATTTCTACGATTATTCAGATTGAGCTCCGATTAAAGAGCATCTAAAAAAAAAAAAAAAAAGATTTCTCAAATCAGGAATAAATAATTCTATTGACATTCCATTAATAATGTCAGATGTATGATTGATCGAAATCGATTATTGAGCTATAGATTAATTAATCAGTGCCCATATCAAATGAAATTACAAATCCAGTATAGCATATAGGTAAATGGGCTAACTTTTTATTGAGTGAATGGGAGGAAATAATATTCAAAGTTATTGTACACATAATGAATCGACCTGAATCTATATCTGATATTCTTTTGTTGGCTCCTCTAACGCTAAGTCTTCTATTAGGAGGTATAGGAGTAGTATTACTTACTAATATAATTTATTCCGCTCTTTCATTGGGGTTAGTTCTAATTTGTATATCTTTTTTCTATATTATACTGAACGCGGATTTCGTAGCTGTTGCACAAATCCTGATCTACATAGGAGCTGTTAATATTTTGATTCTATTTGCTGTGATGTTGATAAATAATCCAAAATATCCCAATTATGCCGCTCCCTGGACTATCGGAGATAGCATTACTTCAATAGTTTGTACAAGTCTTTTTTGTTCACTAATTACTATTATCTTGAACATATCATGGTTCGGAATATTTCTGACTCAAAAATCAGATCAAATGTTAGAACGAGATTTAACGAACAATATTCAACGTATTGGGGCTCATTTATCCACTGATTTTTTCCTTCCATTCGAACTTATTTCTCTAATTCTTCTAATTGCTCTTATAGGAGCCATTACTATAGCTCGTCGAGAAGAAACAGTTTGAAAATGAAAGCTCTCGTGCGGCATAAATACGCTGTTTTATCTTCATAGATCGTGTCATGTAAATTAGAAACTACCACTTTTGTTTGTATCTGAAGAGATCAAGGTATGAAGAATTCCTCTATTATGCTCGAACATGCGCTTCTTTTAGGTGCTTATTTATTCTCTATCGGTATTTATGGGCTAGTAACAAGTCGAAACATGGTTAAAGCACTTATGTGTCTTGAGCTAATACTCAATGCAGTTAATTTAAACCTAGTAACATTCTCCTATTTTTTTGATAGTAGGCAAGTAAAGGGGGATATCTTTTCGATCTTTGTTATAGCTATTGCTGCTGCTGAAGCAGCTATTGGATTAGCTATTGTTCTGGCAATATATCGTAACAGAAAATCAACTCGTATCGATCAATTTAATTTGTCAAAATGGTAATAAAGATCTCCTTCCATATGAAAAAGAATTTGTATATCCATTTCTATTCAAATAGATACTAGGTTTGTCTCCCTCAAAATAGATATAAATCCTTTCTTTATAGTTTATAGAGGGATTTTTTTCTAAAATCAATCAAGAGCATAATTCATATTTATAACTCATTATCCAAATGATCTGTTTAAGACCAGATTGGGTAAAATGTTTTATAAAGCAAAAAGATAGAATCCGAATCTATTCATTATATCACCGATAATACAATTATTGATTTGCTTGATATTCATAATATATCATCACTGGCCATATATTAAAAAAATCTTATTCAATGAAACACTTTTTCTACTAATGGAGTTCTTAGATTCAATGGCACATTCAGTCAAAATTTATGATACATGTATTGGTTGTACCCAGTGTGTACGAGCGTGTCCCACAGATGTATTAGAAATGATACCTTGGGAAGGATGTAAAGCTAAGCAAATTGCTTCTGCTCCAAGAACAGAAGACTGCGTAGGTTGTAAGAGGTGTGAATCGGCTTGTCCAACGGATTTTTTAAGTGTACGTGTTTATTTATGGCATGAAACAACGCGCAGTATGGGTCTAGCTTACTGATCCATCAAAAAAGAAAAAGAGTTAGTCCCATACATATTTTTCATTCTCCTTTTCCTCTTTCACTGATCAAAACCCATATTCGACCCAAAAATGAAGGCATGGGTTTTGATATAGAAAGTCTCTTTTCTCTTCATTATGAGTAATTTACCTTGGTTAACAATAATTGTTATTTTGCCCATATCTGCGGGGTTATTAATCCCTTTATTTCCCCATAAAGGAAATAAAATGATTCGATGGTATACCCTAGGTATTTGCTTATTAGATCTTCTTTTAATGACCTATATATTCCGTTATCATTATCATTTTGATAATTCATTAATCCAATTGGAAGAGGATTATAACTGGATAAGCCTTATTCATTTTCATTGGAAACTGGGAATTGATGGATTTTCCATTGGGCTTATTTTATTAACGGGATTTATAACTACTTTAGCTACTTTAGCTGCTTGGCCAGTTACTCGAAATCCGCGATTATTCTATTTCTTGATGTTGGCAATGTACAGCGGACAATTGGGATTATTTGCTTCTCGAGATATTCTTCTTTTCTTTCTCATGTGGGAGTTGGAACTAATTCCTGTGTACTTACTTTTATGCATGTGGGGGGGAAAAAGACGTCTCTATTCAGCCACAAAATTTCTTTTGTATACTGCGGGTGGTTCCATTTTTATTTTAATGGGAGCTTTAAGTATGGGTCTCTATGGATCTCATGGACCAGCATTCGATTTCGAATTATTAGCTAAAAAAGATTATCCCATCACACTTGAAATGCTATTCTATTTAGGGTTTTTGATCGCTTATGCAATAAAATTACCAATCTTCCCTTTACATACCTGGTTACCGGATACTCATGGGGAAGCACATTATAGTACATGTATGCTTTTGGCCGGAGTTCTATTGAAAATGGGAGGATATGGGTTGATTCGGATCAATATGGAATTGTTACCTCATGCTCATTCTTTGTTTTCACCGTGGTTGATTATCATAGGAGCAGTGCAAATTATCTATGCAGCTCTAACTTCTATGGGTCAACGCAATTTGAAAAGAAGGATAGCCTATTCATCAATATCTCATATGGGTTTTGTAATTATAGGAATTGGTTCCATGACGTATACAGGTCTCAATGGAGCCATTTTGCAAATGATTTCTCATGGATTAATTGGCGCTGCACTTTTTTTCTTAGTAGGAACAAGTTATGATAGGATACGTACTCTTTTTCTTGATGAAATGGGAGGAATCGCTATATCAATTCCTAAAATCTTTACTATGTTCAGTAGCTTTTCAATGGCTTCTCTTGCATTGCCAGGAATGAGTGGTTTTGTAGCAGAATTTATGATATTTTTGGGCATAATTACTAATCATAATTATTCTTCGACCTTTCGGATCATTATTACTGCAATAGCGGCAATTGGAATGATATTAACTCCCATTTATTTGTTATCCATGTTACGTCAAATGTTTTATGGATATAAGGTTTTTAATATCCCGAATCCTTATTTTCAAGATTCGGGACCACGCGAACTTTTTATTTTGATCTGTCTCTTTCTACCAATCATAGGTATTGGTCTTTACCCCGATCTAGTCCTATTTTTATATAGTGCTAAGGTGGAAGCTATTTTTTCTCAATCTTTCTATTTATCAAAATCATTTTTTGAATAGAATCTTCCAGAAGAATTGGAAACTATAACTATAATAATAGTTTCTAGTTATTTCTATCTTTATGAGAAGACATTAATACGAATGAAATAGAGAAAATCGCTCTCTAGTTCGAGTTATTTCAAGTAGTTTTTATCCCCTTTGAAATAACTTGGACGAACTCCCTATCAATTCAATAACATAGAATTACTGATGACTATTCGTAAATAATCAATATTTTTTATATTCTATTGAAATCAATATTAAATAAGAATAAGGTATCCTTTTTCATACTTCTACAAAGTGTATATGCCAGAAACCAGATTTGAACTGGTGACACAAGGATTTTCAGTCCTCTGCTCTACCAACTGAGCTATCCCGGCTGTTCCCCTGTGCATCATACTAGCACAGTAACCAAACTCCTGTCAACTAGCAAAAAGGGTAAAAGACAGCATTTGAACGAGTAGAAGCAACGATACAACTAAAAACATTATTTATACAATAAATAATACACAATATATATATATTGTGTATTATTTGTGTATGTTATATACAGTACAGTCGAAAATAAAACAGATAACCTGGGGATAGAGGGACTCGAACCCTCACGATCTATAAAACCAACGGATTTTCCTCCTACTCCAATTTTCATTGTTGTTGACATTGACATGTAGAATTGGGCTCTATCTTTATCCTCGTACAATTAATTACTTCCAAAAATGGATTGTATCCAATCCAAATTATGTTGATTCGTTAGAATAGCTTCCGTTGAGTCTCTGCACCTATCCCGTTCTCGGAAAGGAAACTATTGTCTCTAGAAATCGGATTTGGCTCAGGATTGCCCATTCAAAATATCCCAGGGTTCCCTGGATTTGGATGCTATCACTTGGTAAGTTTCCATACCAAGGCTCAAAAAATTTAAGTCCGTAGCGTCTACCGATTCCGCCATATCCCCTTCTTGTAGAACGAAATCATAAAACAATAATTGCATCCCATCAATTATTTCATTTGCATGAGCATTATATTCTTTCTGCATTTTTGATGCAATGTTGTTATCGTCCCATCCTACACCGCAAAAATATCCCTTTCTCTATTTAGAATCTTATCGAAATCATATTTCCCTTCTATAAGTCTTTTTTCAATTCAATAATACTGTTCCACCTGGGACGGAAGGATTCGAACCTTCGAAATAACAGGACCAAAACCTGCTGCCTTACCGCTTGGCCACGCCCCATTATTGTTTTATAATAATCCATTAAGATAAATTGATGCAATGTTTCATTTGAGTCTGAATTGCATTATTCTATTATAATTCGATTCGCTATAATTCTAGCGATTTCGAAGAGATCTTTTCAGCCAATAAGCAGTGATACTGCATGCATATGAGCCTGCTTAGCTCAGAGGTGAGAGCGTCGCACTTGTAATGCGATGGTCATCGGTTCGATCCCGATAGCTGGCTCGTTCTTATTCTTTCCACTTCTTACCATTATCAACCATAGATCGTTAAAATCTATGAAATAAGGAAAAGACTCTTACTTTTCGTATCGTCGGTCCGCCGGGTCTGTCGTGGCATGATTCGTTTCAACTAGAAACGCAATGATTGAAACATATCTTTTTTTTCTCTCTACAATATTTTGATTTTCAAATTGAAGAGAATTTGTTTCTCTCTCCGTATAGAAAATCATTCCAATATTCGTGCTGTTTATATTATTCTTCTTTCCAACATTAATTTATGTCATTTCTTGAAATAAGGAGTTTTTTATGTCCCGTTATCGCGGACCTCGTTTAAAAATAATAAATCGTCTCAAAACTTTACCAGGACTAAGTAAGAAAACACCCAACAGAATTCAAAAGCCTATAAAAAAAAAACATTCTAAACCTCTTAAATCTTCTAAATATCCTGTACGTCTAAAAGAAAAACAAAGATTACGTTTTCATTATGGACTTCCAGAGCGCCAATTACTTCAATATGTTCGTATTGCTAGAAGAGCCAAGGGATCAACAGGTCAGGTTCTATTACAATTACTGGAAATGCGCTTGGATAATATCCTTTTTCGATTGGGTATGGCGCTTACTATTCCTGAAGCCAGACAATTAGTCAACCATAGGCATATCCTGGTCAATGGTCGTATAGTAGATATACCAAGTTACCGTTGCAAACCCCAAGATTTAATTTCTATAAAAGAGAAACAAGGATTGAGAAATAGAATGAAGAAAAATATAGAGATTTTTCAAAAGGATAAAATGAGGGTGCCCCCCCATTTAAATCGGATTAAACAAAAGTCACAGTATAGTGGATTAGTAAAAAAAAGAATAGATAATAAGCGTATCGGTTTGAAGATTAATGAATTATTGGTCGTAGAATACTATTCCCGTCGAGTTTAAATTATTCCCAATTTAAAGGGAATGAAAAGAAAGGATTTCTGCACATTTGTTCCTCTGTATGTTACATGACAATGTCATTGTCATTGAATAAATATTTCTTTTTTTCAATATTTTTTTCTCTACCCCGAAATGGAAGGAGATTGTGGGAAAATGAAACCATCCTATCGGGTTTAGATTAGTGATAAAACGATGCAAAAAAGAATACAAATATACGGAAAGAGAGGGATTCGAACCCCCGGTAAACAGAAGCCTACATAGCAGTTCCAATGCTACGCCTTGAACCGCTCAGCCATCTTTCCTACACCTTTAATTTGTCGACAAAATGAAAACAACAAGTTTTTTTTCTAATTCATGCCCAAAAATGAGATAACTGACTTTTGCATAAGTCAAGTCTTTTTGAATAAAGACAGACAGAAGAGTATTTACCAAAGTTGCTTTTCTTCTTATTTCAAGATATTTTCTTTCATCAATCTAATATTATTCTTTTAGAATATTAGGATTTTTATTGCCCGATCCAATTGTGAAATTAAGCCAGATCTATTGATAGATTCTAGAATTATTCTAGAATAATTTCCTATAATTAGTGAAAATAATTCTTCGATCGGTAAGTCAATTAATGGTACAAATTGCATCATAATGACACAAATTCTATCATAATTATATGCTCAATAGATTCTATACTTATATAATAAGTATGCACAAACACAATCAATCATCATTTTTTCATTTTATGCCAATTTGCCGTTTACTTACTCGTTTGATCGTTGGGGTCGTGAGCAACCGAGCGCAAAACAGAAACATTTTCTCAAATTTTTTTTATTGATTGCTATCAATTTAATCCACTCTTTCAAATATTCCCAATTTTTCTTTATTCAGTTTACATATTTGCGATCGTAAGGAAATTTATTATGCTATTGTGCATTGGCAAATAATTTTGTTCATGGAATCATTTCCGTATGGGGAATGAAAGAAATTATCAAATTGATAAATTGACTATGCCTAGATCTCAGAGAAATGACAATTTTATCGACAAGACTTTCACAATTGTAGCGGATATATTATTGCGGATAATCCCAATGGCTTCAGGGGAGAAAAAGGCATTTACCTATTACAGAGATGGTGTGATTTGATTTTTTTTCTTTCTACTTTTTTTGAGATTCTATTTATTAAAAGTAAAAACTGACGTTTAGTGAAGGTGAGTTTTAGAAATAGAACAATTCTTTCTGTCGTGTATCCCCGATTTACGCAGCCTTAGATGCTTTGATCTTCTGAGATTCTAGTATTAAGCGAAAGGTTATATCTATTACATAGATGTTAATGGTCAAATCTATATGATAGGTGTGCATAAGGGAAAAAGCACTACGCGTTAAAATCGACAACACAAATGCTTCGTTATAATAAAGAAATAAGACTATATAATACATTTTTTTTATTTTTATTAAGGGCTAGTTAGAATGGTTGAGGCAACAAACATCCATCTCGTTTGTATTTCGGATACCGCTAGAACCATCGGAGACTGTTGGAGTGAATAATTCCCGTAAAATACAATGCGTTAAGGACAAAGAAATTGTTAGAGGTTATGTTTGTAGTGTTAAGCTAAAATACTTTATTATTTAGAATATAATCTTTATTATTTAGAATATAATCTTTATTATTTAGAATATAATAATAAAAAAATCTTTGCAAGAAGGATAGCTAGAGATTCATTGGAAATACACTAGTTCCTGCTAATTCATAATCATAAGGAAAATCTTTTTTCGTGTCAATTGATTACTTTCCTTATTCTGTATTAAAAAAGGAGGAGCCGTATGAGGTGAAATTTTCATGTACGGTTTTGAAGCGGAGATCATTTCAATTGAATGAACGACCGTAACGAATGTCAGCTCAATCGGAAGGGGAATATGCGGAAGCTTTACAAAATTATTATGAAGCCATGCGACCGGAAATTGACCCCTATGACCGAAGTTATATATTGTATAATATAGGTCTTATCCACACAAGTAATGGGGAACATACTAAGGCTTTAGAATATTATTTTCAGGCATTAGAACGAAACCCGTCTTTACCACAAGCTCTTAATAACACGGCCTTGATCTGTCATTACGTGCGGCTATCTGTACTATAGAATGAATTCGTTTAGTACGGAAAAGAAAAGAGGCTTTCTACATATGCACCGTCCAAAACAACGGTTTTCTATCAGCTGTAGTCAAAAGAATACCCCTCATAGGAGCCCAAATATGAATGGGTAAATATAGCCTGGATAGTCCATGGATAAAATAAAATCAATTCAATTGATGGAGAAAGCACCATAAAGATCAATTATTGAAAGTTCGGGCTGATACGATCAAATCTGCTCATGGGCAAAAATAAGGAATCTATTTATGTAGTAGAGTTGATTTACTAGGTTATTGAGCAGCGGTGTAGCATCAGATCCTAAAGACGTGAAGTAATACTTTCCTGGTAGGAAAGTATTACTTCAAAAATTTCTATATAGAGATAGTTACCTCTTAAAAAGATTTTTATCTCGATAATCTGAAGTAGACCTTTTTATTTCTAATACTTCATCTTTTTACGGTGGGAGAAAAGAGAAAACTTAATCATTTATCGAAAGTGAAGTTTGAAACTCATGTCATTGACCCATTCTGTTCTTTCGATTAAGCTGAACGTATTTACCTACCCTATTTTGGAAGTTTGGGTACAAGGACTAAAGAATAGTTAATTGAGCCGTATGAGGTAGGAAACTCTCAAGTACGGTTCTAAGGGAAGAAAACTTTTAGAAGTTACTCTATCCCGACCGAGGAGAACAGGCCATTCAACAGGGAGATCCTGAAATTGCGGAAGCTTGGTTTAATCAAGCTGCTGAATATTGGAAGCAAGCTATAGCACTTGCTCCAAGCAATTATATCGAAGCACAAAATCGGTTAAAGATTACAGGACGTTTTCGAGAATGAAAATCTCCCGATTCCTATAGTTAAGATGATGAAATTTATCATGCTATTCGAACGAATTAGCTTCTCTTATTGCATAATCATTATGAAAAAATAGAAAATAGAACAAAGAATACAATCTATGGATTGTTAAAAAAATCTTTTTAATATGAGTATTTATCGTGCATAAATAGAATTTATGAAAGATTCATCAATTCAAAGTTCTTTTGAATCATAAAAGTGATCTATAAATATGGGTCCAGAGATATGCATAAATAAATCTGGATATGAAAATAATGATTGTATCATATTTACATATCTTACCATATCTTACCACTGGGCGAGAAAGTTTTATATCTCGTAACGGTCCATTAAGCACCTATCGGATATGTCATAATAAATTTGAAGATCTGCCTCAAATCGACTTCCGTATCATAGTCGCTCCAGTTCTAAACTGGGAAATAAAGAGAGGGACGAGTTTAGAATATATAGTCATTTTTTCTTTTTTTTTTCAAAAATTCGGCGGGTTTTTTCTCATGTCTCGTCTGGAAAGAGGAGAACTCAATGACCATTCGTTCACCGGAAGAAGTAAAGATCATAGTGGAGAGGGATCCTGTTAAAACCTCATTTGAAAAATGGGCTAAACCTGGTCATTTCTCAAAGACACTAGCTAAGGGACCCAATACTACCACCTGGATCTGGAACCTACATGCTGATGCTCATGATTTTGATAGCCATACCAATGATTTGGAAGAGATCTCTCGCAAAGTATTTAGTGCTCATTTTGGTCAATTAGCCATCATATTTATTTGGCTAAGTGGGATGTACTTTCACGGTGCTCGTTTCTCCAATTATGAAGCATGGTTAGGCGATCCTACTCACATTAAACCCAGTGCTCAGGTAGTTTGGCCGATAGTAGGCCAAGAAATTTTGAATGGAGATGTGGGTGGAGGTTTTCGAGGAATACAAATCACCTCTGGGTTCTTCCAAATTTGGCGAGCATCCGGAATAACTAGTGAATTGCAACTTTACTGCACCGCAATTGGTGCATTGATTTTTGCAGCGTTAATGCTTTTTGCTGGTTGGTTCCATTATCACAAAGCTGCTCCAAAATTGGCTTGGTTTCAAGATGTAGAATCCATGTTGAACCACCATTTAGCAGGGTTACTAGGACTTGGCTCTCTATCTTGGGCAGGACACCAAATACACGTTTCTTTACCTATTAATCAACTCTTAGATGCTGGAGTGGACCCTAAAGAGATACCGCTCCCTCATGAATTTATTTTAAATCGTGAGCTTTTAGCTCAACTTTATCCCAGTTTCGCTGAGGGATTGACCCCATTTTTCACTCTGAATTGGTCGAAATATTCAGAATTTTTGACTTTTCGTGGAGGACTCAACCCAGTAACGGGGGGTCTGTGGCTGACCGATACTGCACACCACCATTTGGCTATTGCAGTTCTTTTTCTAATTGCTGGTCATATGTATAAAACCAATTGGGTTATTGGTCATAACCTCAAGGATATTTTGGAGGCTCATAAAGGTCCATTTACAGGGGAAGGACATAGAGGTCTTTACGAGATCTTAACTACTTCATGGCATGCTCAATTAGCTCTTAACCTAGCTATGTTAGGATCTTTAACTATTGTCGTAGCTCATCATATGTATTCTATGCCTCCCTATCCATATCTAGCTACTGACTATGGTACCCAACTATCTCTGTTCACGCACCATATGTGGATTGGTGGATTTCTCATAGTTGGCGCTGCTGCACATGCAGCTATTTTTATGGTAAGAGACTATGATCCGACTACTCAGTACAACAATCTTTTAGACCGTGTTCTGAGACATCGTGATGCAATTGTATCACACCTCAACTGGGTATGTATTTTCTTAGGTTTCCATAGTTTTGGTCTATATATTCATAATGATACTATGAGTGCTTTAGGACGTTCTAAAGATATGTTTTCAGATACTGCTATCCAATTACAACCTATCTTTGCTCAATGGATACAAAACACTCATGCTTTAGCACCCAGTTTGACAGCTCCTGATGCAACAGCAAGTACCAGCTTAACCTGGGGAGGTGGTGATTTGATAGCAGTAGGTGCCAAAGTGGCCTTGTTGCCTATTCCATTAGGAACTGCGGATTTTCTAGTGCACCATATTCATGCATTTACTATCCATGTGACTGTATTAATATTACTTAAAGGTGTTTTATTTGCTCGCAGTTCTCGTTTAATACCCGATAAAGCGAATCTTGGTTTTCGTTTTCCTTGCGATGGGCCTGGTAGAGGAGGAACATGCCAAGTATCTGCCTGGGATCATGTCTTCTTAGGGTTATTCTGGATGTACAATGCAATTTCGGTAGTAATATTTCATTTTAGTTGGAAAATGCAGTCCGATGTTTGGGGTAGTATAAGTGATCAGGGAGTGGTAACTCATATTACAGGAGGAAACTTTGCGCAGAGTTCCGTTACAATTAACGGGTGGCTCCGTGACTTTCTATGGGCACAAGCTTCTCAAGTAATCCAATCTTACGGTTCTTCATTATCTGCATATGGTCTTTTATTCTTAGGTGCTCATTTCGTTTGGGCCTTTAGTTTAATGTTCCTATTTAGTGGCCGTGGATATTGGCAAGAACTTATTGAATCTATTGTTTGGGCCCATAATAAATTAAAAGTTGCTCCTGCTATCCAGCCAAGAGCCTTGAGTATTGTTCAAGGACGCGCTGTAGGAGTAGCTCATTACCTTCTGGGTGGAATTGTCACAACATGGGCGTTCTTCCTAGCAAGAATTATTGCAGTAGGATAATGGCTAGGAGGATAAAGCATTATGGCATCAAGATTTCCAAAGTTCAGCCAAGGCTTGGCCCAGGACCCAACTACTCGTCGTATTTGGTTTGGTATTGCTACTGCACATGACTTTGAGAGTCATGATGATATTACCGAAGAGCGCCTTTATCAAAAGATTTTTGCTTCTCACTTTGGTCAGTTAGCTATCATTTTTCTGTGGACCTCTGGTAATTTGTTCCACGTAGCTTGGCAAGGCAATTTCGAAGCATGGGTCCACGACCCCTTACATATAAGACCTATTGCTCATGCAATTTGGGATCCTCATTTTGGTCAACCGGCCGTAGAAGCCTTTACCCGAGGAGGTGCTCCCGGTCCAGTCAATATTGCTTATTCCGGTGTTTATCAGTGGTGGTATACAATTGGTTTACGCACTAATGAAGATCTTTATACTGGAGCTCTTTTCTTGCTATTTCTTTCTGCTCTCTTTTTAACAGCGGGTTGGTTGCATCTACAACCTCAATGGAAACCAAGTGTTTCATGGTTTAAAAATGCCGAGTCTCGTCTAAATCATCATTTATCAGGGCTCTTCGGAGTCAGTTCTTTGGCTTGGACGGGGCATTTAGTTCATGTGGCTATTCCTGAATCAAGAGGAGAACACATAAGGTGGGATAATTTTTTAGATATAGTACCACATCCCCAAGGATTGGAACCACTTTTTACAGGTCAGTGGAATCTTTATGCTCAAAATCCTGATTCCAGCAGTCATTTATTTGGTACCGCTAAAGGGGCGGGAACTGCTATTCTAACTCTTCTCGGGGGATTCCATCCACAAACTCAAAGTTTGTGGCTAACTGATATCGCGCATCATCATTTAGCTATTGCATTTGTGTTTTTCATTGCTGGTCATATGTATAGAACCAACTTTGGGATTGGACACAGCATAAAAGATATTTTAGAAGCACATGTTCCTCCGGGAGGCTTATTAGGACGCGGGCATAAGGGTCTTTACAACACAATCAATAACTCTCTTCACTTTCAATTAGGTCTTGCTCTAGCTTCTTTGGGAGTTGTTACTTCTTTAGTAGCTCAACACATGTATTCTTTGCCTGCCTATGCATTCATAGCACAAGATTTTACTACTCAAGCTGCTTTGTATACTCATCATCAATACATTGCCGGATTCATTATGACGGGGGCATTTGCTCATGGAGCTATATTTCTCATTAGAGATTATAATCCAGAACAAAATAAGGATAATGTATTGGCGAGAATGTTGGAGCATAAGGAAGCCATAATATCTCATTTGAGTTGGGTTAGTCTATTCCTAGGTTTTCATACCTTGGGACTTTATGTTCATAACGATGTTATGCTCGCTTTTGGCACTCCAGAAAAGCAAATCTTGATTGAGCCTATATTTGCTCAATGGATACAATCTGCTCATGGTAAGACCTTATATGGCTTTGATGTGCTCTTATCTTCAGCAAATGATCCAGCATTCAATGCCGGAAAAAGCTTATGGTTACCCGGTTGGTTGAATGCTATTAACGATAATAAAAATTCGCTCTTCTTAACAATTGGTCCCGGAGACTTTTTGGTTCATCATGCTATTGCTCTAGGTTTGCATACGACTACGTTGATTTTAGTAAAAGGTGCTTTAGATGCGCGCGGTTCTAAGCTAATGCCTGATAAGAAAGATTTTGGTTATAGTTTTCCTTGCGATGGTCCGGGACGGGGCGGTACTTGCGATATTTCGGCCTGGGATGCTTTTTATTTAGCAGTTTTCTGGATGTTGAATACCATTGGATGGGTTACTTTCTATTGGCATTGGAAACATATAACCTTATGGCAGGGAAATGTAGCCCAATTTAATGAGTCTTCCACTTATTTAATGGGGTGGTTAAGAGATTATCTTTGGTTAAATTCTTCACAACTAATTAATGGATACAATCCTTTTGGTATGAACAGTTTATCTGTTTGGGCGTGGATGTTCTTATTTGGACATCTTGTTTGGGCTACTGGATTTATGTTTCTTATTTCTTGGCGTGGATATTGGCAAGAACTGATTGAAACTCTTGCATGGGCTCATGAACGCACACCTCTGGCTAATTTAGTTCGATGGAGAGATAAGCCGGTAGCTCTTTCCATTGTTCAAGCACGATTAGTTGGATTAGCTCACTTTTCTGTAGGCTATATATTCACCTATGCAGCTTTCTTAATCGCCTCTACATCAGGTAAATTCGGTTAATTCTTTTTATACACAGTTTTTAGATTTTGAAATCTAATCTCTGTGTATAAAAAGAAGGAGTAATCCACGTAATACTTCTCCATCTCAAATTTGATCTATATTCTTTATATAAAGTAGCTGAATCATTATGGCAAGAAAAAGTCTCATTCAAAGAGAGAAAAAGAAACAAAGATTGGAAAGGAAATATAATTTGCTTCGCCAATCTTTGAAAAAAGAGATGAGCGAAGTCTCATCACTGGATGAAAAATTGGAAATTTATAGAAAATTACAATCTCTACCGCGTAATAGTGCACCTACGCGTCTTCGCCGACGTTGTTTGAAGACTGGAAGACCCAGAGCCAATTATAGAGACTTTGAATTATCCGGATATATAATCCGTGAAATGGCTCACGCATGTTTGTTGGCTGGGGTAACAAAATCGAGTTGGTAGGGTAAAGAAAAGAATTATTTTCAAGTTATTGTTATGATAGAAAAGTCCCTCCCTATATAAGGGAGGGGAAAATAGCATACCCAAGGGATTGCTCGATGTACCCATTTTAATGGTATTATAAGAAAGGTTAATATGAAGGGATAACGCGGAGTAGAGCAGTTTGGTAGCTCGCAAGGCTCATAACCTTGAAGTCATGGGTTCAAATCCCATCTCCGCAAAGACACAATAAATTTCATATATCTTGGCTGTATCGTATCGTATAAATACGATACAAATACGACTAAACCAATACGATAACTTTCTATTCTACAGATAGGCGGGTAGCGGGAATCGAACCCGCATCTTCTCCTTGGCAAGGAGAAATTATACCATTCAACCATACCCGCATTTGACTCGTTATATGGGTATAATATATACCCATATATTACCATTCTATGGAGGTCAATTTTTCTATTTCAATAGACAATTATCAATCATATTAATAATAACCTCTCCCTTGAGCACTTTCATTACCTGGTTTTTTATTTATCGCAAATTCAATTCCTTTGTGAATTAATTATAGGCCCAGGGGGAGGAAGGAAGATCAATATATCTTAAGATATGAAAGAATTTAGAATACCTACTAAAAAGACTAATCCAATCCATAATGATACACCTGAAAATAGTACATTTTTTTTACTTGACCAGCCATTAGGAGAGGCAAGTGCGACAGGTACACCAATCACTAGTAGAATTGAAATTGCAATTAATGCAAACAAAGACGATTGGAACGCAATAGTCATGATTGTAATCTTAAAAGCTTCCAACAGATTCAAAAGGCTATACCATTCGATCCCTATCCGGTCTTTTTAATTAAAATGCACTACGGATTTTTATTTGATCATAAATGAATCGAAATTTTCAAATTCCGAGTATAAAGAAAGAATAAGCAAATTTTCTTTTTATCATCATAATAGCTAGTTATATATCACTATTATCACTATAGACAGATATTATCTGTCGGGATAAAATGAGTTATGCCCATTGGGGAGAGATGGCCGAGTGGTTGATGGCTCTGGTCTTGAAAACCGGTATAGTGAAAAACTATCGAGGGTTCGAATCCCTCTCTCTCCTTTTGTTGATCGAACAATTGAACCTAGCTTATGAAAAAAAAGTCCTAGATAGAACTTAGTTCAGTACAAATAAAGAATGCTCGGCTATATAGAGTGTAGCCGAGCAACAAGGATTCAGTTGGAAGAATAATGGCAAAGGATATAACTATCCTTCTAATAATCTAAAAAGAAATTAGATATTTCTAGTTTTATCTCTGGTTTAATTAAGAGGGGTCATGGAAAGAACAGGTTCAAAATCACGATCAATTCCTTTCTCAAATCCTGCTGCAGCTGCACGAGCTCTTCCTGCATGCCACAAATGACCTACGAAAAAGAAAAATCCTAGAACAAAATGAGAAGTGGCTAACCAACTTCGAGGTGAGACATAATTGACCGCATTAATTTCGGTAGCTACACCACCCACAGAATTTAAAGAACCTAAAGGAGCATGAGTCATATATTCTGCTGAACGTCGTTCTTGCCAAGGTTGTATGTCTTTTTTCAGCTTACTCAGGTCCAAACCATTAGGACCTCTTAAAGGTTCCAACCAGGGAGCACGAAGATCCCAAAAACGCATCGTTTCCCCTCCAAAAATAATTTCTCCAGTAGGAGAACGCATAAGATATTTACCTAAACCAGTGGGCCCTTGGGCAGACCCCACACTAGCTCCAAGACGCTGGTCTCTAACTAGAAAAGTAAATGCTTGTGCTTGAGAGGCCTCTGGGCCGGTAGGTCCATAGAATTCACTGGGATAAGCTGTATTGTTAAACCAAACAAAACAACAAGCAATGACACCAAAGACAGAGAGAGCTGCCAAACTATAAGATAAGTAAGCTTCTCCGGACCATACAAACGCACGGCGAGCCCACGCAAAAGGTTTTGTTAAGATGTGCCAGATACCACCGAAGATACAAATGGAACCTAACCACACATGTCCTCCAATTAGATCTTCTAGATTGTCCACACTAACAATCCATCCCTCCCCTCCAAAAGGGGATTTTAGTAAATAACCAAATATAGTACTTGGGTTAAGCGTAAGGTTCGTAATTTTTCTTATATCTCCACCGCCGGGAGCCCAGGTATCATATATGCCACCAAAATACAAAGCCTTAAACACTAGGAGAAAAGCACCAACACCTAGCAAGATTAGGTGAATACCTAAAATTGTGGTCATTTTGTTCCTATCTTTCCATACATAACCAAAAAATGGAAAAGATTCTTCTAAAGTTTCGGGTCCAATTAGTGCGTGATAAATACCACCGAAGCCTAAAACTGCAGAAGAAATTAAGTGAAGTACCCCGGATACAAAATAGGGAAAAGTGTCCACAATTTCCCCACCAGGACCGACTCCCCATCCTAGAGTAGCTAGATGGGGAAGTAAAATCAATCCTTGTTCATACATAGGTTTTTCTGGTACAAAATGAGCCACCTCAAATAAATTCATTGCTCCAGCCCAGAATACAATTAATCCGGCATGAGCCACATGAGCTCCAAGTAATTTGCCTGACAAATTAATAAGTCGAGCATTACCAGCCCACCAAGCGAAACCAGTGGTTTCTTGGTCACGACCAGCTAAAGTTAGAGTTCCATTAAAGAGCGTTTCCACGGGGTAGAACCTCCTCAGGGAATATAAGATTTTCATGAGGCTGATCCTGAGCCGCCATCCAAGCACGAATACCTTCGTTCAAAAGAATATTTTTTGTATAAAAAGTCTCAAATTCAGGATCTTCTGCTGCACGAATCTCCTGGGAAACAAAATCATAAGCACGTAAGTTTAGAGCTAGGCCAACTACTCCAATGGCACTCATCCATAAACCGGTCACCGGCACAAATAACATGAAGAAATGTAACCAACGTTTATTGGAAAAAGCAACCCCAAAAATTTGGGACCAGAAACGGTTCGCAGTGACCATAGAATAAGTCTCTTCGGCTTGAGTTGGGTTAAAAGCACGGAATGTATTTGCACCATCACCGTCTTCAAATAAAGTATTTTCTACGGTAGCACCGTGAATAGCACATAGAAGAGCAGCACCCAATACTCCGGCAACTCCCATCATATGAAATGGATTCAAGGTCCAATTATGAAAACCTTGAAAAAAGAGGATAAATCGGAAAATAGCTGCTACGCCAAAACTAGGCGCAAAAAACCAACCAGATTGACCTAATGGATAGATCAAGAATACGGAAACAAAAACAGCAATCGGAGCAGAGAACGCAATTGCATTATAAGGTCGTAATTGCACAGATCGAGCAAGTTCAAATTGGCGTAACATAAAGCCTATTAGACCAAAAGCACCATGAAGAGCAACGAAAGTCCATAGACCACCTAACTGACACCAGCGAGTAAAATCTCCTTGTGCTTCAGGACCCCATAATAGCAGCAAAGAATGTGCCAAACTATTAGCAGGCGTAGAAACTGCAGCAGTTAAAAAATTACAACCTTCCAAATAGGAGCTGGCCAATCCGTGAGTATACCACGAAGTCACAAAAGTTGTGCCCGTGAACCATCCGCCTAGTGCAAAATAAGCACAAGGAAAAAGCAATAAACCGGACCAACCCACAAAAACAAAACGGTCTCTGCGTAGCCAGTCATCCATAATATCAAATAAAGTTTGTTCCTCTTTGGAAGACTTTCCAAGAGCTATAGTCATAGTAATCCTCCTATTTCACTATTTCAACCTTTTCCGAACACCCTATTCGATAGAATCAAAGGGTATACACTGTTTTACATTGAAATATTTATGGACAATTTTTCATCCATCATCCCTTTCAATAAATCGGGTTTCGAAGATTCCTTATTGGCACGGATTTTCTATTGAAACCGAATTACTTATATATAGTGAATAGTAAATGCATGATAATTCGAAGTTGTTTCTATTTCATTTTTTTCTTCTCTTTTTTTTATCTCAATTCCAATCTATTTTCTACTGGTAGAATGACCGAGATAAAATGTCTTGTACAAACATAGTAAGAATGTTTGGTACATCATAATCGAATTATGCTTTTCAATTCGACAGAATATCCAATTAACAACCAAATATGAGAGTATTCGAATAATTTCAATTGATTGAAGGTTCACTTTCAAAATCTACCTCAATTTTCAATATAAGAATAACTTATATTATTAATCAGTCAATGGGTTAGGTTCACTTACTTCTCATTTTTATTGAGTTTTCATTTAGTTTTAAAGTAATACGTACTAATTTCCATTAGTAATTCTTCAATGAAAAATACGAAAGTGAAGTAGATTATGCCTAATCTTATACTATTCCTCGTCTTATTAGTAGCGAGATATAAGAAAAAAAGTTCTATCTAAATTATATATGTTAGTTGTCCTCAATTATATTAACATGTTCTATTCCGTGATAACAAAAAGAGGTATAATTGCAGCTTTTTTGTCTTAATCAAATAAATGTGAAAAATAACAACTGGGCTTTATTGCAAACAAGAGCCCTTTATCGGGCTTGAACCGATGACTTACGCCTTACCATGGCGTTACTCTACCCCTGAGTGAAAAGGGCTTTTGACCATTTCATTACCAATGGAGAAGTCTATTACATATTCGATAGATGCCAAATAATGGGGTCAATAATAGAACTAAATTAATTGAATATAGTTCTATTGTCGATCCTGACAACACAAGAAGAATATTAAATAATGAAATATGAAGAAAGATTCTTTTATATTGACAAATTCCTAGGGATTTGAATATTATAACAATAGCCCCTATCGTCTAGTGGCCCAGGACATCTCTCTTTCAAGGAGGCAACGGGGATTCGATTTCCCCTAGGGGTACTAGGTAGGCTAGGAAAGTCATTATAGTACCTAATTAGGTACTATAATCAACTTCCCATTTTTTCCTGGGTCGATGCCCGAGTGGCTAATGGGGACGGACTGTAAATTCGTTGGCAATATGCCTACGCTGGTTCAAATCCAGCTCGGCCCAATACCAACTTGATAGATTGAGATAGATATTTATCTATCAGATAAGAAAGGTAATTGGTTTTTGAATCCCCTACCCTCTAATCCTATACTGTAATAGAGAAAGAATCGGAACGAACAGATACTTTTGATATATAATATAAATTTGAAAGATAAAAGTTTTCAAAAATACGACCCGGCACACGGCACAGTTTTTTTTATGACAGTTTAGTCAATAAACTGTACCTAGTGGGATTGTAGTTCAATTGGTTAGAGTACCGCCCTGTCAAGACGGAAGTTGCGGGTTCGAGCCCCGTCAGTCCCGATTCAATAAATTGAACAATTGTTTGAGCGATTCCTACCCCAAACAAGAGAAAAAAAGGAAAATAGAGTAGACTAGAATAGATTTGACATCTTTTTTTACACATACACATTTTGTGTGTGGATTCGCCGAATTATTAGATCCGCAATCTTTTTTTCCTTGAGAAAAAAAGGGGTATCGTAGTAAGATAGATCTGTGTTAGGAAGAATACCGTGTATAGATTTACGCTCTGCGTTCATCTCTCATATTTTTGTTTGCTCATCAATTTTTTACTAGACCCTTTTTGGTTTTTGGCTATTTCTAGGATCCTCTTCTAATATATAATAGACATTAACATAAAAAAAAAAAAAAACAAAATATTTGATTGAGACAAACATTAATGACAATTTTTTTTTTACAAAAAAAAAAGAGATACTCTATGAGATCAAATCTCGAGTTATTTTAAAACGAAGCGAAAATCAATCATGGAAGTAAATAACCTTGCATTTATTGCTATTCTATTATTCATTGCAGTGCCCACTGCTTTTCTAATCGTCATTTACGCACAAACGAAGCCTCAAAGTGAACTAGAGTGACTACTTAGAATCTAGAATTAGTCTAAATCGTTACTATACAAAAAGTAATAGCGGTTAGTATATTTTTTTTTGAGAAGAAGTAATTACAAAACAAAAGAAAAAAGAAATTTTCGTTTGTACCACTTATATACAGATTTTGGATAAGTAGATCTAAATTAGAATTCTAATTTGTCTCGTGGGAACTAGACATAATTTCTTCCATATCTCTGGAAAAATTGATGTAAAAAAATTGATTGTAAATAAAAACATAGGTGTTATCAATATTTTTTGAATATATCAAAAAATATTGATAATACGAATACGCATTGTTTACTATTCCATAGTAATATACAAAATTGTCAATTGTAAAGGCAAAAAATTGATATGGAAAAGACAGAGCAATAATGCTACATATGCTTTAACAGATGTATAGTGAATTAACAGATGTATAGTGAATTAACAGATGTATAGTGAATTAACAGATGTATAGTGAAAAATAGTATGGTTCGCTATAGAAAATTCTACTTCATATTTTCTAAATATGAAGTATGAATTTTCTACTATAACATGATCAATTTGATATTTTGAATCGTTCTGTTCAAAAAAAAGAATTAATGAATAAATAATTAATGATTTAATCATCGTAATAATCATTGTTTATTTGTTTTGAACAGAACGATTCAAAACAGAAGGACTATTCAAATCAAATTCTATTAAATTCCACTTCTACCCCATACTACGAGTGAAAGAGAAAAAGTAAAAACTACCATTAGAGCAGCCCAAGCGATACCGACTATATCCATACGAATCCCTCTCTTTGATAAAAACTGAAAAAAAAAAGTAAAAAAAAAAAGAATATCATTATTGATTCTTGATGATAATGGAACTATTCAAAATGGTGCAAAGTGGGAATCTTCTACCTTCCTATTCTGAAAGGATGAGTCGATAGTAGAGGCTTCTCAAAAACTAATTACTAGAAATAGAAACTACCTATCAGATCAGACATTAACGATAAAATTGAATTTTATTTGCTATTATTAGCAATAGCACCTGAAGCTACACAAGTTGTATCCAAAAGACATGGATAGAAATAGAGACTTTTCTATTTGTTTAGACTACCAAGGCGACACCCAGATTTGAACTGGGGATCGAGGATTTGCAGTCCCCTGCCTTACCACTTGGCTATGTCGCCATCCCCATATCTAGTTTATCCTAAGGGAAAAAGATATTTTGCTTTATTTATCGAAGATGATATGTAAGGTATTTCACGTATTCTTGTTTATCACTCGGATATGCCGTATAACCAATTTATAGTCCCCAGGTCTAATAGGGGATTTAGACTTTTCCAATAGGAAAAAAGGGGATTGGTTTTCAATTATCTTATTGAAGTGGAACCTATAACCTATTAATATCGGTTAGGAATTTAAGTTACTGCCTCTAGTATAGAATAGGAATTTAATTTAGAGTACCCAATTAGTATACTAAATCCACTTTTGTCTGTCAATAACTAGAGAATTTACAACTATAGAAATATTTACATCATATATCATAATTTTAATAATAAAAGAAAATAGCTTCTTTTTTTTGATATAGTGAACAAAGCATGTCAATTTTTTGTCGAATTTATTCGTCTAGATTAATGGGGAATACAATATCGAAATAGAAAATTTACTATAGATAATAATAGGATAGCAAACATTCAATGCGATTAGAAGAAAATAAAGGAATATTGACAATTCCCCAATTTGGTAAAATACAACTTGAAGGATTTTTTCGTTTTATCAATCAAGGCTTAATAGAAGAAATCAATAACTTTTCAAAAATGGAAAGCTCAAATAAAAAGATAAAAATTCTTCTTTTTGGTTCTGAATATAAACTAACAGAACCTTTCATTAAAGAGAGAGATGCTGTATATATGTCTCTTACATATAACTGTCAATTATATGTACCAGCAAGATTGATTAAGAAAACTAAGAAAACTTGTGAAATGCAGGACCAGATTTTATATCTGGGAGATATTCCTTTGATGAATTCTAAAGGAACTTTTGTAATAAATGGAAATTACAGAGTCGTGGTCAATCAAATAGTAAGAAGTCCCGGTATTTATTACACTTGGCAACGAAAACCGTCGGGAAACATTATCTGGATTGGCACAATAATTTCAGATTGGGGAGGAAGATCAAGATTAGAGCTTAATAAAAAAAAAGAAAAGATATGGATTTGTATAAACAAAAAAAAAATATCTGTTTTACTTTTTTTATTAGCTATGGGTCTAAATTCCGAAGATATTTTTAACTATAAGAATGTTAAAGCATTTTTCCAATATTCAAAGGAGTATTCTACATACAAGTACGATTGGTATGGCGGGAAGCGGAAAGCTATTTTGAAACTTTATAAAAAACTTTACATAAGTGACGAAAATGAAGAAGAAGGAGAAGAAGAAGGAGAAGAAGAAGGAGAATTGGATTTTGAGTCTATATATGAAAAAGTAACAACATTTTTTCGAACGAAATGTTTATTAGGAAAGATTGGTCGACGAAATCTGAATAAAAAACTAAGTCTTGATATATCCGAGAACGAATTTTTATTATTACCGCACGATATATTGGCTGCTGTGGATTACCTTATAAAAGTGCAATTTGGAGCAGGTACACCTGATGATATAGATCACTTACAAAATCGATATATTCGTTCTGTAGCAGATTTATTACAAGAGCAATTACGATTAGCTCTATATGATTTCAGAGAAGCAGTTGAAAAAACTTTATTACCTGTATCATTATCAATCAATGCTAAAAAGAGAATAACTCTTATTAAATTGGAAACTTTCATTTCATTAACGGAAACTTTTCGTCATTTTTTTGGGTTACATCCCTTATCACAATTTTTGGATCAAACTAATCCGTTGGCAGAAATAGTTCATAGTCGAAAAGTGAGCTCTTTGGGCCCTGGAGGATTGACAAGTCGAACGTCTACTTTTCGTACACGGGATATACATCCTAGTCATTATGGACGTATTTGTCCGATTACGACATCCGAAGGAATAAATGTTGGGCTTATTGGATCGTTATCTATTTATGCAACGCTTGGTCATTACGGCTCTTTACAAAGTCCATTCTATAGGCTATCTGAGAGATCGAACAAAGACCATATGGTTTATCTATTACCGGGAGAAGATGAATACTATCGGATAGCTATAGGAAATTCTCTGGCATTAAATCAAGGGGTTCCAGAGGAACAATTGGTTGCAGCTCGATTTCAACAAGAATTTTTATTTTTTGCATGGGACCAAATTCATTTCAGAAGTATTTTCCCTTCCCAATATTTTTCCGTTGGAGTTTGCCTTATTCCTTTTATCGAACATAATGATGCGAATCGTGCTTTAATGGGTTCTAATATGCAGCGTCAAGCACTTCCACTTGTTCAACCTGAGAAGTGTATTGTTGGAACTGGATTGGAGGGTCAAGTAGCTCTAGATTCAGGAAGTGTAGCTATAGCCAAGCAAGGGGGAAAAATAAAGTATATTGATGGTGAAAATATAATCATAACTTCATCTATTGCTCGAGACAATATAGAAACAGAATTGATTCTATATCAACGTTCTAATAGTGATACTTGTATGCATCAAAAACCCCGAGTTCGCCAAGGGGAATATGTAAAGAGGGGACAAATTATAGCAGACAGCGCAGCTACAGCAGGGGGAGAACTTTCTTTGGGAAAAAACATTTTAGTGGCCTATATGCCATGGGAAGGGTACAATTTTGAAGATGCAATACTTATTAGTGAACGTCTGGTATATGAAGACATTTTTACTTCTTTTCAGATCGTAAGATACAAAATTGGAGCTTATTTTACGGACCAGGGCCCTGAAGTAATAACTAGAGAAATACCTCATTTAAATGCTTACTTACTCCGTCATCTGGACGAAAACGGCATTGTAATGATAGGATCTTGGGTAGAAACAGGTGATATATTAGTAGGTAAATTAATACTGGAAGCAGAAGAAGACTCACTAATAAATACTCCAGAAGGAAAATTATTACAAGCTTTATTTGATATTAAGGCACCTACTGGAAAAGAAAATTGTTTTAGAGTCCCTAAAGGTGTAAAAGGTCGAGTTATCGATGTGAGATGCTTTCAGGAGTTCGAGGAGGAGGAAGACGATTATCTCGGCGATATTGTAGAAAGAGTTCATGTATATATTTTACAAAAACGTAAAATACAAGTGGGTGATAAAGTAGCGGGAAGGCATGGTAATAAAGGTATTATTTCAATCATTTTGCCCAGGCAAGATATGCCTTATTTACAAAATGGAACACCGGTGGACATGGTATTAAATCCATTAGGGGTACCTTCACGAATGAATGTAGGACAGATCTTTGAATGTTTACTTGGTTTAGCAGGAAAACTAATGAACAAACATTATAGACTTCCACCTTTTGACGAAAGGTACGAGCGAGAAGCTTCTAGAAAACTAGTGTTTTCTGAGCTTTATAAAGCTAGCGAGCAAACAGCTAATCCATGGGTATTTGAAACGGATAATCCTGGAAAACATAGATTAATTGATGGAAGAACAGGAAAGGTTTTTGAACAACCTGTTACAATAGGAATAGCTTATATATCGAAATTGTGTCATCAAGTTGACGACAAAATTCATGCACGTTCCCGTGGACCTTATGCGTTGGTTACACAACAACCTCTAAAAGGAAAATCCTCCAGAGGAGGACAACGAGTAGGAGAAATGGAAGTTTGGGCTCTAGAAGGTTTTGGTGTTGCTTATATTTTACACGAGATACTTACTTTAAAATCTGATCATATGGACACTCGTGAAAAAATATTTGGTGCCATTTTCAACGGAGAACCAATGCCTAAACCTACCACTTTTACAGAATCTTTCCGATTGCTCAGTCGAGAACTACGATCTTTAGCTCTAGAATTGAATCATACTATTCTATCTGAGATAGACTTTCAGATAGATAAGAAGGAAGTTTGATCAAAATGAATCAAAATTTATTTTTTATGAATGACCAGAATAAACACGAACAACTTCAAATTGGATTAGTTTCTCCCGAGCAGATTCTCGCTTGGTCTGAAAGAATATTACCTAATGGAGAAAGAGTCGGACAAGTGACTGCAGAACAGATTTTAGATTATAGAACTTATGAACCAATAAGAGATGGATTACTTTGTGAAAGGATATTTGGACCTAAGAAAAGGGGAGTTTGTGCTTGTGTAAAACCTCCAATGATAGAAAATGAGAAGGAAAACTACAACTCCAATTTTTGTACTCAATGTGGAGTTGAACTTGTTATTGATCCTCGAATTCGAAGATATCGAATGGGATACATTAAACTGGCATGTCCAGTTGTTCATATTTGGTATTTCAAACGACGTCCCAGTTATATCGCGAATCTATTAGATAAAACTCGTAAAGAATTAGACGACCCAGTATACTGCGATGTGTGACTTGATCACAAGCTCCGATTATACAGATCCATAGGAACTGTCATCCTATTCAATCTAATTGGGATGCCCTTATCTCTGACACGTCCCTCGGCAAGAGGGGCATGAAGCTCAGAATTAGAACCATGTTGATAAAAAGGAATGAATCTAGGGTTAATATCTTGTATATTCATTTCAATTGCTAATTGGACTTCGTAAAAATACTTCTTTTATTAGAAACAGAAAGAAAATGGAATAAAGAATCTGTTTCATTTTTCTTTTTATTCTAGACCAAAGAAAAAATATGGTTATAGGAGTCTATTCATCGCACATATGCTTCAAATAGTATTGTAACCATCGAAGTAAAACAGAAACCTACAGGATCAATTAATAAAGAGATAGAGACAAGTAAATCCCATATGAATTTCACAATAAATTAAAGGTCTTTCACAAAGAAATGTATCGTTCAAAAGGGAGAAGACTGCTCATTAATTACATAACATATTTATGTCATAATACGAATTGTAAACCAATAATCGAATTCACTTGGCACTTGAGCAAAGAGTAACTATTTAGTTTTATCGCTTGGGGATGAAAACCGTCGGGAAACATTGTTTGTATCAGAGAGCACATTTTGTGCATAGTGATACATAATCACTTTCCATTTGGGTATAGTTACTTGAGCCGGATGAGAAGAAACTTTCATGTCCGATTCTGAGGGGGGGAAAAAAAGATAAACCTATCCAAATGTTTTTATTACTAGGCCCACAGTTAACAAGCCAACTTTATTGCGATTTCATGGAAAACTTCGTGAATATGAGTCTAAATCTTGGGCAAAGGAAATTGCTTCTTATCTCTCTTGGGATTTTGCGCTATTTCAAGAGCGAGAAATTGCCACTGGAGGAAAAGCTATCAAAGAACAATTAGCCGGTCTAAATCTGCAAATGATTATAGATCATTCATATAGAGAATGGAAGGAAATAGATACGAAAATATCTATATTATTTTTGTCGGGGGAGTCACCAATCCAATTTTTGAAAAAAGATTCTCCTTTGAGAAAACTATATGATAGTACCAAGAAAAAACTTCTCTCACTTCAAAGAAGAAAGGATCGCCTGGTTAGACGGATGAAATTTGCTCAATATTTTATTCAAACAAATGTAGAACCACAATGGATGGTTTTATGCCTATTACCAGTTCTTCCTCCCGACCTGAGGCCAATGTATAAATTAAATGAAGGTGGAGTGATTACTTCGGATCTCAATGAACTTTATCTAAAAGTGATCCGTCGAAATAATAATCTTTTAGAATCCATAGAATGGACTCGTGCATTTCTAATACCAAATTTATTGTTTGATAAAAAGAAATTAGTCCAAAAAGCTGTAGATGCACTTCTTGATAACAGTATAGGCGCGCAACCGGTAAAAGATAATAAGGATAGACCTTATAAATCGTTCTCAGATTTCCTCCAAGGGAAAGAAGGAAGATTTCGTGAAAATTTACTTGGAAAACGGGTCGATTATTCAGGTCGTTCTGTTATTGTGGTAGGTCCCCATCTCTCATTGTATCAATGTGGATTACCCCGAGAAATCGCAATAGAGCTTTTTCAAGCATTTTTAATTCGTGATCTAGTTGAACGACAGATTGCTCCCAATCTAAGAACTGCTAAATTTTTAATTCGAGATAGGAAACCTATTATATGGAACGTACTTAAACAGACTATCCAAAGACATCCTATATTGTTAAATCGAGCACCCACCTTACACAGATTAGGAATACAAGCATTTCTACCCATTTTAATAAAAGAACGTGCCATTCGGTTACACCCATTGGTTTGTGCAGGATTTAATGCAGACTTTGACGGAGATCAGATGGCTGTCCACATACCTTTATCTATGGAAGCTCAAGTAGAAGCTCGTTTACTTATGTTTTCTCATCTCAATCTTATCTCTCCAACTATAGGAGACCCTATTTGTGTACCGACTCAAGATATGCTTCTAGGACTTTATAGATCCACTATTCAAAAAAACCACGGCATTTATGAAAATAGATACCACCCGAATAATTCAAAAAAGAAGATCGTCTCACCTTCGTTTTATAGCTATGATGATGCGCTTAAAGCTTATGAACAAAAACAAATTGATTTAGACAGTCCTTTATGGCTCCGATGGAGGAGAGATATAGATACCTCTATTATTAATTCAGTAAATCGAGAACTTCCTATCGAAGTTCAATATGAATCTTTCGGTACCTTCTACGAAATCTATGATCATTTTCGAATAAGAAAATGTAGAGTGGGGGAAATACTTAATAAATACATTCGAACGACCGTTGGTCGTATTCGTTTTAATCGAGAAATAGAAGAAGCTATAAAAGGCTTGTGGACTTATGATATCCGACAAGAACTGTCACTATTCAGAATTTAATGTTATTAATCTTATGATCCTTTCATTCATGCAGAGATAAAGATTAAGGGAGCTTTGGAGCTTAAACCCATTGCCGATTCCTACTCCCCAACCCATTTTGGGGAGATTTTATCCAAAATGGAGATATTTTATTCTTATGATACAACCTAAATTCAAAATACCCATTTTATTCTTATGATACAACCTAAATTCAAAGTACCCTTTCCTTTTGAAGTACCCTTTTTTAATAAAGGGATGGATAAATTTGTTATGAAGCACCTTATTAAAAGATTCGTAAATCAATTTGGAATGACATATACATCACATGTATTAGATCAACTGAAGATTTTAGGTTTCCAGCAAGCTACCGATGCAGCTATTTCATTAGGAATTGATGATCTTTTAACAACACCAGCTAAACTATGGCTTATCCAAGATGTGCAACAACAAGGGTTTGCTTCGGAAAGACATCATGATTATGGAAATGTACATGCAGTGGAAAAATTACGTCAATTGATTGAGATATGGCATGCTACCAGTGAATATTTGAAACGAGAAATGAATCCGAATTTTAAGATGACTGATCCTCTTAATCCAGTACATATGATGTCCTTTTCAGGAGCTAGAGGAAGTATATCTCAAGTTCACCAATTAGTAGGTATGAGAGGATTAATGTCAGATCCTCAAGGAAAAATTGTCGATCTACCCATTCAAGGAAATTTACGGGAAGGACTTTCCTTAACAGAATATATTATTTCCTGTTACGGTGCTCGTAAAGGAGTTGTAGATACTTCTATACGAACAGCAGATGCTGGATATCTCACACGTAGACTTGTTGAAGTAGTACAACACCTCGTTGTACGTAAAGTAGATTGTGGTACTATCCAAGGTCTTTTTGTCAATCTTATTCAAGATCAAGAAACAATCAAAAATCAATTTGTTCTACAAACACTCATTGGGCGCGTATTAGCAGATGATGTATATATAAAGGGAAGATGTATTGCCACGCGCAATGAAGATATTGGGATTAAACTTGCCAATCAATTCTATTATTTCCAAATACAACCAATATATATACGAACCCCTTTTACTTGCAAAAGTATATCTTGTATTTGTCAATTATGTTATGGTTGGAATACTACTCATAGTAACTTAATCGAATTAGGAGAAGCAGTTGGCATTATTGCAGGTCAATCAATTGGAGAGCCGGGAACTCAACTAACATTAAGGACTTTTCATACTGGTGGGGTATTTACGGGTGACATTGCAGAACATATACGAGCCCCGTTCACCGGGAAAATGGAATTCAACGAAAATTTCGTTTTTCCTACCCGCACCCGTCATGGGCACCCTGCTTATATATGTCATAATAGTTTAGACGTGACTATCGATAACCAATATGAAGTACAAAACTTAACGATTCCGCCAGAAAGCTTGCTATTCATTCAGAATAATCAACTCGTGGAATCGGAACAAATAATTGCTGAGATTCGTGCAAAAAAACCCCCTTTTAAAGAGAAAGTAAAGAAATCTATATATTCTGGCCTGACAGGAGAAATGCACTGGAATATCCCTATGCCGTCTAATTTAATAGAAAAGACAACTCATTTATGGGTATTATCGGGAGGGATATATGAATCTGCTTTTCATAAAGATCAAGATCAAGTGGATATTACAGAACTTCTTCTTTACAAACATAAATCACTTTCGAATTATTCAGTGGATCAGGTGAAACACGAATCAGTTGACTCAAACTGTTTTGAAAGAGGGAAAAAAATCTTCAATTATCTCGAAACTGATCGAACCATAGCTAACGAGCATCAAGACTCTATCGATTGCACCATTCTTTTTGAAAATACCAACAATATGAGGGTAAAAAATGAACTCATCAGACCATTATGGTGTGATAAACAATTGGGAAAGCGAAGAATCCCTTATCCTCATTTAATTCTTAGAATGCCTATAGAATCTATTTTCTATAAAAATGAAAATAACAACATTTTTGCTTTTTTGAATGACCCTAGTTCAAAAATGATAAAATATGGGAATATTCTCGGGGGTTATTCGATTGAAAAAGAAAGGAATTTTCTTGAAAATCAATTAGACGGAAGGCCCAGATTCAAAAGAAAAAAGGCTTATGCTTCTCTCATTTCAGTAAGAACAAATAAGATCATTATCAATATGATTCAAATTAGCTTGCTGAAATACCCTTTTTTTAATATGGCAAGTTCTCCATTTTTGTTTCATAACAAATTAGGTCACACTAATTCTTTTGTTTCGAATGATCAAAGTAAATTACTTAGTAAGGGAACTATTCGTTCAGTACCTAATGAGAATAAAAAAGAGAAATCTTTTATTATTCTGTCTACTTCTGATTTTTTGCAAATCGTTTTGTTTAATGATTTAAAAAGCTTAAATACAGTAAAAAAGTCGGATGCAAATAAAAAAATTGCATTGTCAGGTCTCCTGGGTTATTTACATAGTATTGCTAGTCGTTTTCCATACTGTCGTTTGATGACTTATAAAAAAGTATTACTAAATGAACGTTCAATTTCTAACAATGACTCGAATACTTTTCAAGTAGCTAAATGCTATTTTATGAACGAAAAGAGGGAAATTTATCAATTTGATTCATGCAGAAATATTCTTTTCAATTTTAATTTGTACTTTTCCCTATCCAATTTTTTTGAAAAAACATTTCCAGTAGTCAGCCTTGGACAATTTTTTTGCAAAAGTATATGGATATTCGAAGATAAACAACTCCAAGAATCTGGTCAAATTGTAGCTATTCGTGAGGAATCTTTTATCATTAGATTAGCTAAACCCTATTTGGGTACTCGAGGAGCAACTCATAATAGTTATTATGGGAAAATTCTTTACGAAGGAGATACATTAATGACCATGTCATACGAAAGATTAAAATCCGATGATATAATTCAAGGTCTTCCTAAAGTTGAACAATTATCAGAAGCCCGCTCGAATACTTTAATATCGAAAAATCGAAAAAAAAAATTTAAAGAATTGAACAGACACCTGGCAAGATTTTTTGGAAACTTTTGGGGGTCATTCACCAGTGTTAGAATAACTATGAAGGATAGTCAGAATCAGTTGGTCAATGAAATTCAAAAGATTTATCGATCCCAGGGGGTACAAATTTCTGATAAGCATATAGAAATTATTGTGCGCCAAATTACATCGAAAGTTTTAGTTGTAGATGTCGAAAAGTCCGAAAATAAAAATTTTGAAAATGGACTAAATAGTCTTTTTTTACCCGGAGAACTCATTGGATTATCACAAGCACAAAGAATGGATCGTGCTCTCGAAAAAAGAATAAACTATCGAACCATTTTATTGGGAATGACAAAGGCATCTCTGAATACTCAAAGTTTTCTATCGGAAGCGAGTTTTCAGGAAACTGCTCGGATCTTAGCGAAATCTGCTCTTCAAGGTCGCATTGATTGGTTGAAGGGCTTGAAGGAAAATGTTATTCTCGGGAGAATGATACCTGTTGGTACTGGATTCAACCCTTTGAAAAAACGGAGTAAAATAGATCCGAAAATGAGTAAGAAAAGTATATTTAGAAGAAAAGTGAAAGATTTTTTCTTTCAATTTTTATTGCAAAAACAAAAAAAAAAAGTTCTCAAAAAACTAGTCAAAATAAAGAAAAAATCAAAACGAGTAAAGAAAGAAATCTAACAATTTGCTTTAATTGTATAAAAAGAAATAAAAAATCAAATGAATACTTGTACCAAGTATGCTACGGCAAGCAATCTAACCCATTCCATTGGAATGTAGATATTACATCCAGTTCATATTAAAAAGTAAAAGAATAAAATGACGAAAAAAAATTGGAACATCAATTTGAAAGAGATGGTAAAAGTAGGAGTTCATTTTGGTCATGAGACAAAAAAATGGAATCCTAAAATGGCACCTTACATTTTTAAAGAACGTAAAAATAGTCATATTATAAATTTGACTTATACCGCTCGTTTTTTATCAGAAGCCTGTGATTTTGTGTTTGATGGAGCAAAAAGAGGAAAACAATTTATGATAGTTGGTACAAAACATCAAACAGCTGATGCAGCTAAATTAGCTGCTTTAGCAGCTCGATGTCATTATGTAAACAAAAAATGGTTCGCGGGTATGTTAACTAATTGGTTTACTACAGAAGCAAGACTTGAAAAATTCAAAAATTTAATGAAAAAAAAAAAGACGGGAGGATTTGATCAATTTACGAAGAAAGAAGCAGCAATACTCAGGAGAGAATTGAACAAATTACAGGAAGATCTGGGAGGTATTAGATACATGAAAAAATTGCCCGATATTGTAATAATTCTCGATCAAAAAGGAGAATATACTGCTATTCGGGAATGTAGAACTTTGGGTATTCCCACAATTTGCTTAGTTGATACAGATTGTGACCCGGATCTCGTGGATATCCCAATCCCAGCCAATGATGATGGTAGAGGACCAATCCGACTGATCCTAAATAAATTAATTTTAGCAATTCGCACGGGTAGAGCATTGTAATTTTCTAAAAAGTGAATAGACAAAAAAAAAGAGAAGCTAAAACTAAGTTGGCTACTATTCCCAAATCTTAGAGAATGGATTAAGATATATTTGTCTAGAAATACAGAAATCTTCTTAATCAATGAAATAATCATTTCATTATTTTCTTTCGTAGCCTGACTGATGATAGTGAAATAATTGAGGAATCGGTCATTGAACCAAAATCATTTTTTTTTTAATTCATCTTTATATAGAAAGGGTAATATGAATATTGTACAATTTCCTATTAACACGCTGAATTTTTTCTATGAGATATCCGGTGTGGAAGTAGGTCAGCATTTTTATTGGCAAATAGGGGGGTTCCAAGTTCATGCACAGGTACTTATAACTTCCTGGATTGTAATTGCTATATTATTAAGTTCAGCTACTCTAGCTGTTCAAGACCCACAAATTGTTCCAAACGGAGCTCAAAATTTTGTGGAATATGTTCTCGAATTTGTTCGGGACTTGGCTAGAACTCAGATTGGCGAAGAAGAATATGGTCCTTGGGTTTCTTTTATAGGAACCATGTTTCTATTTATCTTTGTTTCTAATTGGGCAGGTGCTCTTTTCCCCTGGGGAATTTTTCAATTACCTCATGGGGAATTAGCCGCGCCTACAAATGATATTAATACTACAGTAGCTCTAGCTTTGCTCACATCAGTAGCTTATTTTTATGCAGGTCTTACAAAGAGGGGTTTAGGCTATTTTGGTAAATATATTCAACCAACCCCAATACTTTTACCGATTAACATATTAGAAGATTTTACGAAACCTCTATCACTTAGTTTTCGACTTTTTGGAAATATATTAGCTGACGAATTGGTAGTTGCCGTTCTTGTTTCCTTAGTACCTTTAGTGGTACCTATACCTGTAATGCTCCTAGGATTATTTACAAGTGGCATTCAAGCTCTAATCTTTGCAACTCTAGCCGCAGCTTATATAGGAGAATCCATGGAGGGTCATCATTAATTAATTGGACTTAGTCTTTTAATTCAAATTAATAATAATCATTTGCTCATTTATAAAACGTTAAATGTTCTTTCCATTTTGATTCTCCCTTAATTATAGTCATAAATGAAAATACTGAATCTCTAAGATCTTAGTCGAAAGATTAAGGATCACCTCACCCGTCGATAAAATCAATAGATAGAATAGATCATATTTGTAGATTCATATCTACATTAATAAATAGGTTTACTAATGGGAATTAGTTTAGTAAACTATGTGTGTATCCCGGTTTCGAGCAATGACTCGAAGGGATACATACGTTTTATGTACATAGTTTGTTTATATATTCTATCTCTAATTCTTTAGAGATAGGATATTTCATCTAAAAAAGAATATAATATAAGGGTAAGGGTAGAGGATTTACCTTTTTTGTATTATAGAATTTTTTAATACCATTTTGTCGAATCAAAATTGAGTTGTTTTCAAAGAAAAGAAATTGTTCTCTAGTTGAACGTGAACAATCAAATCAATAGATAAAACTATCATATTATCCACCATTTATTAATCTAAGAGGAGATTACCATGAATCCTTTGATTTCTGCTGCTTCCGTTATTGCTGCTGGATTATCCGTAGGCCTTGCTTCTATTGGACCTGGCATTGGTCAAGGCACTGCTGCGGGACAAGCTGTTGAAGGTATTGCGAGACAACCAGAGGCGGAGGGTAAAATACGAGGTACCTTACTGCTAAGTTTAGCTTTTATGGAAGCTTTAACTATTTATGGATTAGTTGTAGCTCTAGCACTTTTATTTGCTAATCCATTTGTTTAATCTCGGAGACTAAAATCCGTATCCTTTGGGATTTTAAGGACCCCCCCCCTTTATCAATTTTCTTGTTCAGCCAATAGGGGAGGGGCTGATCCATAAATAATGGACTTATACGTCACTTGTTTTGGTCAGAAAGACTTGCGACACTCGGAGAAGTAGATAGGTTGAGCAAAGTTTTTTTTTATTCTATCCTTATTTATCGTTATGCGGGACCTGGGACTTACTAAGTACTCGAAATCTGTTTATCCAGAATGAATCGAGTTGGAGAAAAAACTTTGTGAAAGTATCCTTATCTATGAGGGGAGAGCGTATGAAAAATGTAACTGATTCTTTCATTTCCCTAATTTTTTTATCCTCCGCTGAGGGTTTCAGGTTAAATACCAATATTTTAGAAACAAATATAATAAATCTCAGTGTGGTGCTTGGTGTACTGACCTATTTCGGAAAGGGAGTGTGTGCGAGTTGTATATTTGAATAATCTAGCTGGATCCAACCAACTGCATTTTGTAGATAGAAAAGTGCATGATCTCAACGAATTACTTCTAAAAAAAAATCAATATGGAAGAACTATAGCATTTCGTAATTGATTGGGAAATTTTTGACCAATCCCAACCAATATGGGAAAATCTTTAGAATGGTTAAAGCTAAACTGCTTGAAGTCCAAGCAAAACTGGTACTCTTTCAACCGCTGTGCTAATATGAGATGAGTTCAAAGGCATAGTTGGAGGTTAATTCGATATATAACATTCATATCAATGGAATTATTCAATCTATCTACTGAAAAATAGTCCTAATCTCCCATCCAATCCAATTTTTGGGGTTTAAATGCGGAACCGACGACCTACACAAAAGCGAATTTATTCAAGAAAAAATACGAAAAAACAACAACTCAGTTGATAATAAAAAACCCCTTTTGGCAAAAGAGCCCTTCGTAGATTTCGGTCTTTGATAGATTGATCTTTTTTTTTTTATTTACATAATATGAACGAAAAGGGTAGGCTTGGTAAAAAACCGAGCGGGAAAGCCGAATGAATCGAAAGATTCGTGTTCGGTTTGGGAAGAGATTATTCGTTCAACTTATGAATAGATAATCTACTTTCATTAAGTAATTTATTAGATAACCGTAAACAGAAAATAGTGAGTACTATTCAGAGTTCTGAAGAATTATGTAAAGGAGCTGCTAATCAGCTTGAGCAAGCCCGGGCTCGCTTACGCGAAGTAGAAATGCGAGCGCGTGAAATTCGGGAAAATGGATACTCTGAAATAGAACAAGAAAAAGAAAAGCTTATCAATGTTGCTTCTGTTAATTTGAAACAGTTAGAAAATTCAAAGAATGAAACCGTTCACTTGGAACAACAAAGAGTAATTGAAAAGGTTCGACAACAAATTTCTCGCCAAGCTCTCCAAAGAGCTCTAGGAACTCTGAATAATCGTCTGAATAGCGAGTTACATTTACGTACGATCGAACATAATATCGACTTGCTCCTAGCCATGAAAAACATAACTGATTCATAACTGATTAATTAATACATAATATATATATATATATATATAAATTCTATCAATTATATAGATATCTATAATCTATATATTCATATATACTTATGTTTTTTGTTTTCAATGAAACTCTATTCGTATAATCTAGGTCTTATTTTTCAAAAGAGAATTAACTAGTGTTAATGGTAACTATTCGACCCGATGAAATCAGTAGTATGATACGTAAACAGATTGAACAATATAATAACGAAGTCAAGGTTGTTAATATTGGCACTGTACTTCAAGTAGGAGATGGCATTGCTCGTATTCATGGTCTTGATAAAGTAATGGCAGGGGAATTAGTAGAATTTGTAGATGGTACAGTAGGTATTGCCCTAAATCTAGAATCAGATAATGTTGGAGCTGTATTAATGGGTGATGGTTTGATGATACAAGAGGGTAGTTCCGTGAGAGCAACGGGGAAAATTGCTCAGATACCAGTAAGTGATGCTTATTTAGGTCGAGTTGTAAATGCGCTAGCTCGACCTATTGATGGTAAGGGGAAGATCTCATCTTCCCAATCTCGATTGATCGAATCTCCCGCTCCAGGTATTATTTCAAGACGTTCTGTATATGAACCTCTTCAAACGGGTCTTATTGCTATTGATTCTATGATCCCTATAGGACGCGGTCAGCGAGAATTGATTATTGGGGACAGACAGACCGGTAAGACGGCAGTAGCTACAGATACAATTCTAAATCAAAAAAATCAGAATGTAATATGTGTTTATGTCGCTATTGGTCAAAAAGCTTCTTCGGTAGCTCAGGTAGTTAATACGTTCCAAGAACGTGGCGCAATGGAGTATACCATTGTGGTAGCGGAAACTGCAGATTCTCCTGCTACATTACAATATCTTGCTCCTTATACAGGAGCAGCTTTAGCCGAATACTTTATGTATAAAGAACAACATACATTAATCATTTATGATGATCTTTCCAAACAAGCACAAGCTTATCGACAAATGTCTCTTCTATTAAGAAGGCCACCTGGCCGGGAAGCTTATCCAGGAGATGTTTTCTATTTACATTCTCGCTTATTAGAAAGAGCAGCTAAATTAAATTCACAGTTAGGTGGAGGTAGTTTGACTGCTTTACCAATAGTTGAAACTCAAGCTGGAGATGTCTCAGCTTATATTCCCACTAACGTCATTTCCATTACCGACGGACAAATCTTCTTGTCAGCTGATCTATTCAATGCAGGAATTCAACCTGCCATTAATGTGGGTCTTTCCGTATCTAGAGTAGGATCCGCAGCTCAGATGAAAGCTATGAAACAAGTAGCTGGGAAATTAAAATTAGAATTAGCTCAACTTGCAGAGTTAGAATCTTTTGCACAATTCGCTTCTGATCTTGATAAAACTACGCAAGATCAATTGGCAAGAGGTCAACGATTACGCGAGTTGCTCAAGCAATCTCAATCAGATCCTCTGACAGTGGAAGAACAAATAGCTATGATTTATACCGGAACAAATGGATATCTAGATGTATTAGAGATCGTACAAGTTAAAAAATTTATTTCTAACTTGCGCGAGTCTTTAGTAAAAAAGAAACCCCAGTTTGGAGAAATTATACGTTCTACTGGGGCATTCACGCAAGAAGCGGAAGATCTCTTAAAAGAAGCTATTCAAGAAAATCTCCAACTTTTTATTATGCTCGAAATAGTCTAAAAGAGCTAAAAAATCATTTTGCGACATTTAACAAAGCAAAGTATAACGACGAATTATTACGTCCAATAGGATTTGAACCTATACCTAAGGTTTAGAAGACCTCTGTCCTATCCATTAGACGATGGACGCTTTATTTTCATGATTCCTTGAAATACTTTCTCGATTGGGAATAAAAAAGTATGATTTTTTCTCTATTCACAACGAGATTCGGGAACGAAAGAGAAAGAATAGGTAGGTAACATGGACATGAAAAATGAAATAAGAATAAGAAAGATGAATGAGCGGGTAGCGGGAATCGAACCCGCATCGTTAGCTTGGAAGGCTAGGGGTTATAGTCGACGTTGATTAACGCCTCTAATTCAGAACCGAACATGAAAATTTCATTTCATTCGGCTCCTCCATGAGAGAGAGATAGAAAGGGAGGTCTGAAAAAAAAAACGCTTTTTCACATAATACATAAATTATTTATGCTCTGCTCCATAACATCTATGTTAGTTGTATTTGTAGTTCTTTACTCTTAACTTCAGGTGAAGAACCTAAAATAGAAAATACCTATTCACTTGATAGATGATCCCTATAGAAAGATAAGATTAAAAATTCTTAATATTGGACTCAAAAATCTTTCTAATTACTTCGTTCCCTATTTCTACTGATTGCGATCCTAGAGGAAATCAAATTTCACCGAGCTCAAACAAAATCACGGTGACTAAAGTAAACCAAAGTCACTGTTACCTAGCTATTTGACTCCAACTTTTGTTATTCTCGTAGTTGAACATTTAGTTTAGTTACGATGAAAAAGAATATTTTGATATCCATGGATCTTTGATTGATCCGATTAGATAGATCGGTCTAATCCTTTCAAAAATTCTACATTCTGTTTCGCCATCTTGAATGGAAAATATGGTCATTTTATCATTCCAAATTCAAATGACGAGAATGCGCACAATTCCTTTCCTGACCCAGGGTATTCATAGGAGAGGTTTAGAACCTATATAGTAAATAGAGTTTTTTAGAATAAAAAAATAGAAACGAGAGTTGAAAGATCCTTCAACTCTGTTGAATATAATGATAGAACGAATCACACTTTTACCACTAAACTATACCCGCCACAATTTCATTGTATCATACAGATCGATTTTTTGTCCAATAGGGAAGGAAAATAAAAAGTAATTTTTAGATTTTAATAAGAATCTAATGCAAACAAATAGTTTCTTTTCACTTCTTCCGTCCCTTACCTTATTGTTTTGTTTTTACTCTTACAAGAAAAATCCCAATATTGTACCATGACTAATAGTATGATTTTTTTCTTTAGTAACTAGTCTAATTATAGATAGTTGTTATGATTATTAACACATTCTTTAGAATAATTCAAGTAATTTGGAATTAGTTTTTCTTTATGACAGATATAGAAAATAAAAAATGATCCACTTTTAGTCTTTGAAATCTCTTTTTTACCCTTCAATATGATCTATACATTTTCAATCCAATCTAGAACATCTTATCCAGATTCTAATCTTAAATAATTGGAATTAAAAAATATATAAGATAAAAATAGAATACATAAAAAGAAATATAAGAAATGATATCACAAGGTCAAATTTTGATAGCCCTTTTTATTGCTGTTACTTTTCTAATAATGATTTTAGCTTTCAGATTAGGTAGAGCACTGTATTCTTCATAATTGAGTCAATTAATTCCTTATCTAGGAAAGATAATGGCCTGGCCAGATACTGGCCGGGCTAGAGCGAAAAATTGTTTGGAATGGAATAAAAAAAGAAAATTGGATTCTCACAAATGTTGGTCTTTATTTAGTGAAATGCTATATTCATTTTAGATCCGCCATCTAGGAGAGATGGCTGAGCGGACTAAAGCGGTGGATTGCTAATCCGTTGTACAAACTATTTTGTACCGAGGGTTCGAATCCCTCTCTCTCCGTTCAGTCTGAGATGACTCCTCAAAACCTATAAGGGGTTTTTACAAAATCTACTTTCTAATCTTCTTTTCTATTCTTTACGCCCAGGATTTCGTCCTGGATCGTTTGATAGGAATCCAAAGATAAAGAGAGAAACAAAAAATATCACTACTGTGTAAACGAACAGCTTAAGAGTAAGCATTATGTAATCTCCGAAATTATTCTTATTAGAAAACGGAATAGATCATCAATTTTTGTATCATATATTGGCATTGGCTGAGCAAAGAAAAAAAGCAGATTCAAAATTGAATCTATTCTGTTTCTCTTTTCTTCTTTGCTCGAAATTGAACAGGATAAATAGGAATTCGAATACTAATTAAACTATCCTAAACTTGTTGAAACAAGTACAGTCTGTGTCTAAAATAGAAGAAAATTTGGAATAGATAAATTATCATCCTTACTCGTTCTTTAAATAGAATATTGAAAGATATGTTATTAGAAAATAACATATTCTAATCACTAGCTAATCAACTAAACTACAACTGTGATGCCGTTGATATTGACTAAAGTTATTTTGATCTGTCGAGAATAGATGTATCACAAAATAAACATCAGAACAAGGAAAAAGAGTGTTACATCACTTTAGTGAATGAAAATGATCCAATTAGAAATTGTTAAATTGTAACAACTAACTAATAATAATTTGTAATAACTAATCAGAATAAAATGATAGAAAAAAAAATATATATATGTTTTTTCCGTATCAAGTGAATACAAACAAAAATTGATAAAAACTTAGATTATCGTTATCGAAAACTTACGGCAGCTTGCCAAGCAAAGGCTAATAAAAAAAAGAACAGAGGGATAATGGGCATTACATTAACAATTGGATCAAAAATTGCATAAGCTTCAGGCAATTTGGCAAAAAAGGGATTATTCAAATGAAAAGCGACATCGTCTAGACAAATATGGAAGTTGAGGATAACTGACATTTTGATTCTCCGATGAATAATGTAAAGATCTAAAAGTATTTGTCCAATCCATCGAATTGTTGGACAAGATTAGACTTTTAGTCTTCGAGTTGGAAGGGATCATTTATTTATACAATATTTTACCTATTCTGATAGGAAATGACCAATGAATGTATATTCTTGTTTCTTTTTAGGTTCCCCTATAGTTAGATATCTGATTAACTCAAGAATCTATGCCCCTCCGGTTATGCATAATTGCATAGCGAATCGAATTATAATAATGTAATTCAGATTCAAATGAAACATTGCATCAATTTATCTTAATGGATTATTATAAAACAATAATGGGGCGTGGCCAAGCGGTAAGGCAGCAGGTTTTGGTCCTGTTATTTCGAAGGTTCGAATCCTTCCGTCCCAGGTGGAACAGTATTATTGAATTGAAAAAAGACTTATAGAAGGGAAATATGATTTCGATAAGATTCTAAATAGAGAAAGGGATATTTTTGCGGTGTAGGATTGGAATACAGATTAAATTGAGATAGAGATAAAGTGAAATTAGCCTATTGGATGTATGCTGGTCCTGCTCATATTGGAACCCTACGAGTAGCTAGTTCTTTCAAAAATGTGCATGCCATTATGCACGCTCCTCTAGGAGATGATTATTTTAATGTAATGCGTTCTATGTTAGAACGTGAAAGAGATTTTACTGCCGCAACTGCTAGCATAGTAGATCGTCACGTACTAGCACGTGGATCTCAAGAAAGAGTTGTAGATAATATTCTCCGGAAAGATAAAGAGGAACACCCTGATCTTATTCTATTGACACCTACATGTACTTCTAGTATTTTGCAAGAAGATTTACAGAACTTTGTGAATAGAGCATCCATAATTTCTGATTCCGACGTCATTTTTGCAGATGTTGATCATTATCAAGTAAATGAAATTCAAGCAGCGGATAGAACTTTAGAACAGGTGGTTCGATATTATTTAGATAGATGTCATAGACAAGAAAAATGGGATCAATTTCTAACTGATGCGCCTTCTGTCAATATAATTGGAATTTTTACATTGGGTTTTCATAATCAACACGATTGTCGTGAATTAAGACGTTTATTACGAGATCTGGATATTGAAATGAATCAAATAATTCCTGAAGGAGGATCTGTAGAAGATCTTAAAAATTTACCAAAAGCTTGGTTCAATTTAATTCCTTATCGTGAAGTGGGCTTAATGACAGCGGTATATTTAAATAAAGAATATGGGATGCCTTACATATCTATAGCTCCCATGGGAGCTGTAGATATGGCGGAGTGGATCCGCCAGATTCAAAAAAATGTGAATACGTTGACTCTTAGTTCATCGAATAAAAGAGTGGATTATGAACCTTATATCGACGGACAAACTCGATTTGTTTCCCAAGCTGCTTGGTTTTCAAGATCTATTGATTGTCAGAATTTGACGGGTAAAGAAACAGTTGTTTTTGGTGATACAACTCATGCTGCTTCAATCACTAAGATACTTGTTCGAGAAATGGGGATTCGTGTCAGTTGTGCAGGTACTTATTGCAAACACGATGCGGAATGGTTCAAAGAGCAAATTCAAGGTTTCTGCGATGAAATACTGATCACAGATGATCATGCTGAGGTAGGAGATATGATCGCTCACATGGAACCATCTGCAATATTTGGTACTCAAATGGAACGTCATATTGGTAAACGTCTTGATATTCCGTGTGGAGTTATTTCTGCACCAGTTCATATACAAAACTTTCCTTTAGGATACCGACCTTTTTTAGGTTACGAAGGTACTAATCAAATAGCTGATTTAATTTATAACTCATTTGCTCTGGGTATGGAGGACCATCTTCTAGATATTTTTGGTGGTCATGATACTAAAGAAATAATATCCAAATCTATATCTACAGATATAGGCCTAATTTGGAATCCTGAAAGTCGAATAGAATTAAGTAAAATTCCTCGTTTTGCCAGAGAAAAGGTGGAAAGAAATACTGAAAAATTTGCACGACAAAAGGGGATTGAAACCATTACTGTCGAAGTAATGTACGCAGCTAAAGAAGCATCGAATACCTAGCCAACTAAACCAATTAATTTTCAAAAATGTATTCTAGAAATTGAGTGAATTACTATTCATAATTACATATCAATTTTAGGATCGGATAAGAGATCTATCTGTATGATAAAAATTTGTCTTAAACCGATGTGGTAAAAAGCAACGTGTTACTTAAACGACATGATTAGTTCTGTGGATTATGACATCCGCCATTTTGACTCGAAGATACTTAAAAAAGATATAGGAGCTTGGTATCAACTTTTTTTTTAAGCTAGGAGCAGAATCTAGGGTTAATGGAAATTAAATCAATGAGCTACCTATCGAATTTGACGTTAAGTCTCGAAGGGAAGAGCTCTTCAGGAATTGGGTTCAATCAATAAGAATCAAACGAGTTTTTTTTATAGTGCTATTGTATAATTTATCAAATTAGTAACTCAATTTACAGAAATTCTGTCATGGTATTTTTCTGCAAAAATTTATCGTTTTAAACGCGTTTTCAATTTTTTTATTTTTATTTATTAAGAAGGGGGTATTCTAAATAATGCGTCTACGTTTAGCTTTAGATCATATAAAATTTAGTTATTATATAAATTTTGTATCATGGTTGTCTTATTATTATCCATTTATATTTGTTTTATTCTATCTTCACTTCATTTATTTTATTCCTCTGCGATCTTTTATAGGGAAGCACATAAGGATTTTTGTGCAGCGGTTCTTCAAGAGAAGAAGAAGAAGAAGAAATGAAAAAGATTATTAGAATTGCGAGAACGAACTGAATGAATAAAAAATGATAAACAATTGTTATCGTTTTTTATTCATTCAATAAAAAAAGAAATTTGTACTTTTTTTTTACTTTACTGCCATTTCTAACGATCTTTTCTTTCTATTTCTAATCATTTTTCAATATAATGTCAATCCAACAATCCTTCCCAACATTTCGGGATTGACAATAGCATATTTTTTGGATATAATAAATCCGCTATTTCTTTTTTTTTATGGTGAATTCGTTCAACGGATCAGAAATAATCTGATCCGGAAAGATCACTTGATTTGATTAAGAAATGGTAAAGTTCGATTCGATTATTAATATCCTTCATGATTTGTTGTAAAGGTTCTATTTCTGATCGATTGAATCAAGTAACTGCTCTACTTCGACTGTATCTATACAAATAAGGGTTGCTAACTCAATGGTAGAGTACTCGGCTTTTAAGTGCGACTATGGTCTTTTACATGTTTGGATGAACTATTCAATTCGTCTATACCATCGGTAAAATTGGTAAGACTACGACTGATCCTGAAAAAAAAAAATGGAAAAAGCAGCATGTCGTTCTAAGAATCTCGACTTTCTTTTTTGATCAGAAGCGGCGGATCAAGGAATTCAATGCATATACAAATAATAATGTATACAAATTATTGACATGTGTATACAATTGAATTTGAACAAATGAATTGATTTTGAAATAAGATCAAATAAATTCGAGAGTCCGAGTGATTAAGTCAAGTGAGTCAATGGATAAAGCTGGATGGCTTGAATCATAAGTAAAACCAGAAGAACGAGCTTCTGTTCCTCATTTCAACGAGGAATTCCCTTTACTAATCGGAAGTTAAAAGCCTTTTAGTAACCGATAAAGGAAGTTTTTCCCTGTAGTAAATTAGGGTTTTCTACATTCACCATGAGTCCTAAGTACTCGAAAACAAATGTGTAAGAGAAATAGTGTACTGACCATGTTAATTCTATTCCATGAGTCAGGAGAGCGATCGGACTGCCAAAATAAGAAATTTTCATTCTTCCTCATGACGAATGAAGATCTATGCGAAGAAAACTATCTATCTGATAGACATTTTCTATTATGTTCCAACTAGATCGCACCATGTATTATACTTTAATAATCCAACAGGTTATTCTTGGGTCCGGGGGTTTAAAAAATGGATGACTTCCAAAGAAATTCAAATAAACATCGATCTTGGCAACAATTCTTTTTATATCCGCTTTTTTTTCAGGAAGATCTTTACGCAATTGCTCATGATCATCATTTAGATAGATCTGGTTCCGAGGAACCGACGGAAATTTTAGTTTCTCATTTTTTGAGTTTCCTGACTGTAAAACGTTCAATACGTCGAATACGTAAACAGAATAATTCAATTAGTTTATTCGGGAATCCCGATTCAAATAAATTCATTGAATACAATAAGAATTCTTTTAAATCGATACTAAAAGGGTTTCCAATTGTCTTGGAAGTTTCGTTCGCAATGCGATCAAAACATTTCATAAAAGGAATGGATGGATGGAATAGTCTCCGATCCATCCATTGCATATTTCCTTTTATGGAGGATAAATTACCACATTCCAATTATATATCAGATATACGAGTGCCCTACTCAATTCATCCGGAAATTTTGGTTCGACTTTTTCGTCGCTGGATCCTAGATACTCCTTCTTTGCATTTATTACGATGGATTCTCCATGAATGTAGTTTTAGTCGAGAAAATTTGCAGAAATCTCTGATTACACAGGGAGAAAATACGTTCTCCCTGTTCCTTTGGAATTTTTATGTGTATGAATGCGAATCGTTTTTAATTCCTCTTATTAAACGATTTTTTAATTCACAATCATTGTTATATGAATCTTTTCCGGATCGAACTCATTTTGAGAAAAAGATCAAAGATATTGTTCTATTTCCTCCTCAAAAAATTTCAACAAAAAAGATCTGGTTGTTGAAGAATTCTTTCATCCATTATGTGAGATATGGAGAAAGATCCCTTATAGCTCTAAAGGGTACGCATCTTCAAGTGAAAAAATGTAGATATCATCTGTTTCATTTTTGGCAATACTATTTTCATCTTTGGTTTCAACCGTATAGGATATGCAGTCTTGAATTATCCAAGATTTCTTTTTCTTTTTTAGGTTTTTTTATGCATGTTAAAATGAGACCTCTCGTGGTTAGAGCCAAAATGATCGATGATTTATTCATTACCGATCTTATTACCAATGAATTCAACTCAACAGCTCCGATTAAACCAATTCTTTTTTCTTTAGCTAAAGAAAAGTTTTGTGACATCTCAGGGTGGCCAATTAGTAAATTGTCTTGGACCAGTCTATCAGATGATGATATTCTCGATCGATTCGATCGAATTTGGAGAAATCTTTTTGATTACTACAGTGGATCCATCAATCAAGATGGTTTATATCATATAAAGTATATACTTTTAATTTCATGTGCTAAAACTTTGGCCTGTAAACATAAAAGTACTATACGTGTAGTTCGAGAACAATTAGGTTCGGAACTCTTTACAAAATCATTTTCAAAAGAAAGAGAATCCATTTCTTCGTCCTTTTCAAAAACTCGTTCACAGAGAGAACGAATTTGGAATTCAGAAATTAGCGAGATAAACCCCCTGGCTAATTTCTGGCAAAAGATGCAGAATAAATAGAAAACTGATTTTGACCAATGAAATGCTTATTGAGCAATTGCCAGGATCAATTTATGATGCTATAGATCTTTTCCAACCGGAAATCCAACCAAATGATGGATCAAATCACTACATGGAGAAAGCCGTGTGCAATGAAAATTGCAAGCACGGTTTGGGGAGAGATTTCTTGCTCCTATTAAAAAGAGCGGATAATCCACTCCATCCGATGAGCTCCGGGTTCAAGTCCCGGGCAACCCAGAGTACCAGAATCTAGCACCTAAAAGTATTTTGTCTACTTATTGCAGATCCAATGCAATTCAATGTTATCCATTGCTCTTAACAAGCAAGATAGGTAGCATCCTACTATTCTCATCCTTAAGAAATGAAAAACTCTTTCTTACCCATCGAAAGAGTTTTGTCTAATCACATTGAACTTCAAGGTCATAAGAATATTGATTACCTTGAATCATAAAACCTTGAATCATAAACAAAGAAGGAATGCCAATAGAGCGCATTAATACCATAGGTATTAGTATCTACGGATACTAGTCTATTTCAATATATGTGCATATAGTTTATGGAAGGAAGAGGATACTATGAATTTTATGAATATTTATAGCCATGTCAAAATGTTGGTTGACATACAGATATGACTCATATTATACTGTTGAATAACAAGCCTTATGTGTATGCTTGGGAGCTTCTAATGATTAAATAAACCAAGTTATAACCATGACCGCAATTCTAGAAAGACGCGAAAGCGCAAGCCTATGGAATCGTTTTTGCGATTGGATCACTAGCACTGAAAACCGTCTTTACATTGGATGGTTTGGTGTCTTGATGATTCCTACCCTATTGACTGCAACCTCTGTATTCATTATCGCTTTCATTGCAGCTCCTCCAGTAGATATTGATGGTATTCGTGAACCTGTTTCCGGTTCTCTTCTTTATGGAAACAATATTATTTCCGGTGCTATTATTCCTACCTCTGCAGCCATCGGTCTGCATTTCTATCCCATCTGGGAAGCAGCTTCTGTTGATGAATGGCTATACAACGGTGGTCCTTATGAGCTAATCGTTCTACACTTTCTACTTGGTGTAGCTTGCTATATGGGTCGTGAGTGGGAGCTTAGCTTCCGTCTAGGTATGCGCCCTTGGATTGCTGTTGCATATTCAGCTCCAGTAGCAGCAGCTACTGCTGTTTTCTTGATTTACCCTATTGGTCAAGGAAGCTTCTCTGATGGTATGCCTCTAGGAATCTCTGGTACTTTCAATTTCATGATTGTATTCCAAGCTGAACACAATATTCTTATGCATCCATTTCACATGTTAGGTGTAGCTGGCGTATTCGGCGGCTCTCTATTTAGTGCTATGCATGGTTCCTTGGTAACCTCGAGTTTGATCAGGGAAACTACCGAAAATGAGTCTGCTAATGCAGGTTACAAATTTGGTCAGGAAGAAGAAACCTACAATATTGTAGCTGCTCACGGTTATTTCGGCCGATTGATCTTCCAATATGCTAGTTTCAACAACTCCCGTTCTCTACATTTCTTTTTAGCTGCTTGGCCAGTAGTAGGTATCTGGTTTACTGCTTTAGGCATCAGCACTATGGCTTTTAACTTAAATGGATTCAATTTCAACCAATCTGTTGTTGACAGTCAAGGCCGTGTAATTAACACTTGGGCCGATATCATTAATCGTGCTAACCTTGGTATGGAAGTTATGCACGAGCGTAATGCTCACAACTTCCCTCTGGATCTAGCTGCTGTTGAAGCTAATTCTATAAACGGCTAATTATTCAAGATGGATTGTTAGTGTATTTCAATCCTAAAAAAGCAGTACCAATTTGGTACTGCTTTTTCCGTCTAATTTTTCTTAAAAGTGATAGTTATTGCGAACAGAGCACAATAACTGTTTATTATGCATCCAGCAGGAATTGAACCCGCGACTTCCCAATTATGAGTTGGGTGCTTTTACCATTCAGCCATGGATACATAATACTAATTATTAATTAGTATCGAGTATTGGCTCAGATCTTTTTTTTGTTTTGAATACCCAAAACAAAACTATTTGTAATTTTCTAAAAAAAAAAAAATCACTAACTTGTGTGAGAGTTGCATTGCAAGTGCAACAAATTAATAACTAAACTAAATAATAGAATCGTTTCATTATTAGTTGGTTTTCGGAGCTTAGAACCATTCATTCTTGAAATGGAATGACCGTAGACAGAGACTGCCAATTAGTTTGGGGCGGACGTAGCCAAGTGGTTCCAAGGCAGTGGATTGTGAATCCACCACGCGCGGGTTCGATCCCCGTCGTTCGCCCGGTAAAAAAAAAATCGACCGGATTCAATTCATTGTGATTTTCTATAATGAATCAAATGATGAGTGGTTGACGATATAATTTGTGTATATATGTTGTTACATAAATATAACAAAATAGAAGAATAAAATATAGATATTTTATTTTTTTGTAAAAAAAAAAGCTGAATCGACGGTAAGATTGGGATCTTTCCAAAACAACTATTTCTTATGGTTATTTCAATTTATTCATTGAAATAATGATACACGACACATTTAACATCATATATAACATAACAAAAGCATTCATTTGCAGGCCCAAATCGAATCCCAAACCTATCTTATCCTCTTCTCATTTGTCATGCAGTAAATTATTCTATTATATTGAATAGAGAGAAATAAGTCTTAATTAGCGGGGAGTTCCCGTTTCAAATTAATGAAAAAATTGACATTTATTGTGGAAATGAAGGATTCTTTGCTTGGCTTCCTCCATTTACTCAGGATAAAATGAGGGTGAGGGAGCTAAAAAAAACAAACAATGTTACAAAGAATGTAATGTAACATACTAGAATTTATTTACTGTTGTCATATCAAATAAGGCAAAGTTAAACTCAAAATTAGATCAAACGAATAACAAGTTCGGAAGATAAAAAAGAAAGAAAAGGATATCAAAAGATGAAAATAGCAGTTTATGGAAAAGGCGGAATCGGTAAATCAACCACTAGTTGTAATATTTCAATTGCCCTAGCTAGACGTGGTGAAAAAGTGTTACAGATTGGATGTGATCCCAAACATGATAGTACTTTTACTCTTACAGGATTTTTGATACCTACAATTATAGATACTTTGCAGTCCAAAGATTATCATTATGAGGATATTTGGTCCGAAGATGTCATTCATAAAGGTTATGGAGGGGTAGATTGTGTGGAAGCTGGGGGGCCGCCTGCAGGTGCTGGATGCGGGGGATATGTGGTAGGAGAGACTGTGAAATTGTTAAAAGAATTAAATGCATTTTACGAATATGATATAATCTTATTTGATGTATTGGGTGACGTGGTTTGCGGAGGTTTTGCTGCTCCGTTGAACTATGCAGATTACTGTCTCATTATTACAGATAATGGATTTGATGCATTATTTGCAGCTAATCGTATTACTGCTTCTATAAGGGAAAAAGCTCGTACACATCCACTCCGATTAGCAGGTTTGGTTGGAAATCGCACATCTAAAAGAGATCTTATCAATAAATATGTAGAAGCCTGTCCAATGCCCGTAATAGAAGTGTTACCTCTTATTGAAGATATTCGAATTTCGAGGGTAAAGGGGAAAACCTTATTTGAAATGGTTGGATCCGAACCATCTCTTAACTATGTATGTGAATATTATTTAAACATAGCGGATCAAATATTGTCCCAACCAGAAGGTATTGTGCCAAAGGAGATTCCAGATCGGGAATTATTCAATCTACTCTCTGACCTTTATCTCAATCCTATTGATGAGGGGAAACATCAAAATAATAAGGAAAATTTACTTGGGTTTACGACGATTTAATCCACATAGTTATAATCATTTATGTCAGTGAAAATTGATGAAACTCTCATTGTCGAATGTGAGACAGGTAATTATCATACTTTTTGTCCAATTAGCTGTGTATCTTGGTTATATCAAAAAATTGAAGATAGTTTCTTTTTAGTTGTGGGTACAAAGACATGCGGTTATTTTTTGCAAAATGCACTTGGAGTGATGATTTTTGCAGAACCTCGCTATGCAATGGCAGAATTGGAAGAAGGAGATATCTCGGCTCAATTGAATGATTATGAAGGATTAAAAAAACTCTGTATTCGAATAAGAAAAGATAGAGACCCTAGCGTGATTATATGGATAGGTACTTGTACTACAGAGATAATAAAAATGGATTTGGAAGGTATGGCACCCAAACTAGAATGGGAAATTGGAATCCCAATTCTAGTGGCAAGAGCGAATGGACTCGATTATGCCTTTACTCAAGGAGAAGATACTGTGTTAGCTGCCATGGCACATCGTTGTCCAGAACCGGAATTCTCCGTTCGTGAACGAAAACAAACTATACAACATTTTTTGACTTTTCATTCTAGAAAAAAAGAGGAATTGGTTGAATATGCAAATCACCCTTCCTTAGTTCTTTTTGGATCTTTGCCGTCCAACGTCGCTTCTCAACTCAATCTAGAATTAAAACGTCAATCCATCAAGGTATCAGGTTGGTTACCTGCTCAAAGATATACCGATCTTCCATCATTGGGTGACGGAGTTTATGTTTGTGGTGTTCACCCATTTTTGAGTCGGACAGCGACAACTTTGATAAGACGCGAAAAATGTCAATTAGTTGCAGCTCCTTTTCCTATTGGTCCAGACGGAACGCGTGCTTGGATTGAAAAGATTTGTCCTGTATTTGGTGTTGAACCCCAAGGTTTGGAGGAAAGGGAGGAACGAATATGGGAAAGTTTAAAAGATTATCTTGATTTGGTACACGGTAAATCTGTCTTTTTCATGGGAGATAATCTGCTAGAAATATCTCTAGCAAGATTCTTAATCAGATGTGGAATGATTGTTCATGAAATTGGCATTCCATATATGGATAGACGATATCAAACTGCTGAATTATCACTTTTACAAGATACATGTATAAAGATGTGTGTACCAATACCACGAATTGTGGAGAAACCGGATAATTCGAATCAAATACGACGTATACGCGAATTACAACCCGATTTAGCTATCACGGGAATGGCTCATGCTAACCCGCTAGAAGCAAGAGGAATTAGTACTAAATGGTCAGTTGAATTTACTTTTGCCCAGATTCATGGGTTTGCCAATGCAAGAGATGTACTTGAATTGGTTACCCGACCTCTACGTCGTCAGAAAAATTTAGAAGACTTGGGCCGAACCACTTTGGTCAGAAAAGAATAAGTTTAAATTGAAGATAATGAAATCCATCTAATTTGATTTTAATTCTTATTATTAGAATAACGGGAGATTTGAAATGACTTCTATAATGATTTCAAATCTCTCGTTATTAATATGACTTATGACTTTTGTATTAAAGTCATTTCTCTAACATTCTTTATTTTCCTTTTTTTAGATAAACTTAGACAAATGTAGTGTAGAGGTACGTATAAAGCACGAGATTAGAAAAATTGATATCAAAACTTAATTAATAGAATAGAATTGAAATTGAGAAATTTTCTTGTTTTAGAATATATAGAATATACATTCTATTACTATTTTCTTTTTTAATGTTTTAATCTATTTAGATGGGATATACATAAATCAATACATATAGATCTATGTTTATGTGGATAAACTCTTAAAAAAAAAAAGTATGCTTCATTCTTTTTTTTTGCACTCAATGAGAATCTTGTATTTCATAAAAATCAGGTGCAATATAGTCTTTGCGCAAAGGCCACCCAATCCAACTTTCTGGCATCAATATACGTTTTAGATATGGATGACTTTCATAAAATATTCCCAACATATCATAAGATTCCCGTTCCTGGAAATTAGCACCTTTCCAAATACATAGAACAGACGGGATTCTGGGATCTTCCCTTGGGACAAATACTTTTATACACACTTCTTCGGGTTCATCTGCATTATCGTTTATTCTCGTAAGATGATATACACTAGCTAAGGAACCTCCTGGTGCTACATCATAAGCGCATTGAGAACGGAGATAATTAAAACCATAAACATATAAAGCAACGGCTACAGAGACCCAATCTTCAGATTTGATTTGTAATGTTTCTGTGCCTTGGTAATCAAAACCCAAAGGTCTATGAGCCAACTTATGCTTGGCTAGCCAAGCAGATAACCGACCTTGCATTTGATTACTATTTATTGTCAAAGTATCTGTATAAGGATTTGACATTTTTCATGGAATTTTCAAAATTTATTTCCTGCTCGTTACTTTTTACTCACGATTATTCATTCGCCAGCAAACTCTCGTATTTTCAAATGTTTCAAAGGGTATGATATCTCTGAAATCGATTCAGATGTTTTGGGAGTGATCTCTAAAGTTGATTTACGAGATTCATAAGATTGATGAAAAAACTTATCCCCCTTATTTTCAATAATAATACTGGACCCAATATGAAACCTATGCTTTCTACTGAAATACCTCTTTCTTTGTTGAAACTCATATCTATCTTCAGATATTTCTTGAGCTATTTTTTCACGAAGTTTTATTATAGCATCTATAATAGCTTCTGGTTTAGGAGGACAACCCGGCAAATAGATATCCACAGGAATTAACTTATCTACTCCGCGAACGGTACTATAAGAATCTGTACTAAACATTCCTCCTGTAATAGTACAGGCTCCCATAGCAATTACATATTTTGGTTCCGGCATTTGTTCATATAATCTCACTAAAGAAGGAGCCATTTTCATGGTCACAGTTCCGGCTGTTATAAGTAAGTCGGCTTGCCTAGGACTGGATCTTGGCACCAAACCGTAACGATCAAAGTCGAATCGCGAACCTATTAATGAAGCAAATTCGATAAAACAACAACTAGTACCATAAAGGAGCGGCCATAGACTAGAAAGTCTCGCCCAATTGGACAGATCGTTGAGAGTAGTGGAAATCACTGAATTTGGAGTTGCTTGATGAAGTAAAGATGATTCTATAGGATTTATCGCCGGCTTTAGATTGAGATAATTTTCTACTCGTCTTTTATCATTCCAAAATTTGGGGGTTAAGACCATTCCAATGCTCCTTTTCTCCATGCATAAACTAAACCAACAATTAAGATGATCACGAAAATAAAAGCTTCTATAAATGTAAATAGCCCCAAAATATCAAAACTCATAGCCCACGGATAGAGAAAGACTGTTTCCACATCAAAAACAACGAAAACTAAAGCAAACATATAATAGCGAATTCTAAATTGGATCCAAGTATCTCCCATTGGTTCTATACCTGATTCGTAACTAGTGGCTTTCTCCGGTCCTTTATTTATTGGAGCCAAACTTCTTGAAATTGAGAATGCCAGAAGTGGAATAAGACTGGATATGGATAAATATATCCAAAAAGTATCATATTCAGAAAATAGAAACATAAATAGATGATTCCTGTTTTGTTTCAATAAATCGAATTCTTTTATTTGTTGTATTGTCCATTTATTAATCGCTTCTCTCCCCTCCCGAATGATTCATTATCATTTTTGTACATTAAGTCAATGTTTCGTCTGTGACTTAACACGGAAATGAATAAAAGAATATTTTGTATTGAATAAAAAAAAATTAGGAAATGGTTCGAACCCGTGCAATTCGGCAGACTTCACGTTAGTTCGTGTTGTAACGTGTTAATATGGTTTGATGTAAGGGAATTTTATCTATTGAAATAAGGGAGCTTTCAGGGTCGTTATTTCTAACGATGTGAGATGTGCTAACAAATTAAAAAGACAACCGAGTTCGATTAGAACCAATTATCCACCCGTGGAATATAGAAAATCTTTCATAAACAAAATAATATTTAGTTCGACACGATGTCCGATCTGTTCTTCTTTATAACAGAGATATTGAAGAATAAGAGTCTGCTCTGGATCGCAGTCGAAAGACTATTTATTCTATTATGAATAATTCCAAAATTTTTTTATTTTCGTATTTCCTCTTTACTTTTTCTTTAATGATCTTCTGTGTAAGTCGTCAGTTCCTTTAAATAGCAAATAAATTGGATGCTTTTTTTCATTTAAGACTAGCATCGGATCATGAGGACAATATGAGCGAGAAAACATAGAAGAGTTTTCTCATTGTATAGGGCTATACGGGCTCGAACCGTAGACCTTCTCGGTAGAACAGATCAAATTTCTTATTACCAAAATGATTTGAACTGTTCCAAGAACCCAACATGCATTTTTATTGCATTGGGCTCTTTCATTAACTGATGGAAAAATAAGTTAGTCTGCCATTCTTTTCCGGAACAGAACAGATAATAAGATGGCTCCGTTTGCTTGAAACGAATCATTTTTCGGAAGCAATCCCAAAGTGCTTCAAAAGATTCCCTTGACGTAGGTCTGTCATGCTTAGACATAGATTCTCCAAATGGAGTCTCTCTCACCCCAAAATAAGAATATGAGACTTCATACACCTCAAAGTTCATAGAGCGAAAAGAAATGTTTTTTGAGATCCTCGTACGTATTATACTCATTATGTCTGACATTGAATGCCCCCGAGATTGACCATATCAACTAGATCTATAGTTCGAATCATAGAACGAACTTCATCTTTGTCATGCTATTGTTCTCCTAATTACATAGAGTAAGACTAAAATCTATTTTATGAACCGAATGAACTAATAAACTCTTCTGAAAACCATTGGCGCACGTGTAAACGAGGTGCTCTACCTAGCTGAGCTATAGCCCTTCACAGTTTAGTCTTAAAAATAGACTAATAAAATAGATCACTTTCTGTCAAGATGATATTTGATTTAATCATTCTTAAGGGCATATTGTTTATAATGTCTAATTATGCCTAGAATTTAGGTATGACTCAATAAAAAACCTACTTAACTGCAGTGGTTAGAGTATCGCTTTCATACGGCGAGAGTCATTGGTTCAAATCCAATAGTAGGTAAAACTTATTTGCTCCAATTGAGTAATAAATCGGAGCAAATAAGTTTTACTCTGTTTTGAATAAAATAAATTCGTGAATAAAAAAGAAAAATTCATTCCATTTTTCAATAATGATAATGAATCCATTTTGAGGTCATTATCGAAGTTGAACTTTACAAAGAAAGAGATTACTAAGTAAAAGTTAGAACTCCAAAATGATTATTGACTGATCAACTCATTACAGAGCATTTGTGCTTTTTTAGGTTTTTTTGCTAACAATTAGCAATTGGAATCAATATCCTATTTATTATTTATGAGAACCAATCCTTTTCTTTTTGGGGTTTCCGCACTTGTCGAAAAGAAGGCAGGACGTATTGCTCAGATCATCGGCCCAGTACTAGATGTATCTTTCCCTCCAGGTAGTATGCCTAGAATTTACAATTCTTTGATAGTTAAAGATAACGATACGACTGGTCAACCAATAAGTGTGACTTGTGAGGTACAACAATTATTAGGAAATAATAAAGTTAGAGCTGTCGCTATGAGTGCTACAGACGGTTTGATGAGAGGAATGAAAGTAATTGATACAGGAGGGCCACTTAGTGTTCCAGTTGGTGAAACTACTCTCGGGAGAATTTTTAATGTTCTTGGGGAACCCGTGGATAACTTAGGTCCTGTAGATGCTCTCACAACATCTCCTATTCATAGATCTGCTCCTGCCTTTACACAGTTGGATATCAAATTTTCAATCCTTGAAACAGGCATTAAAGTGGTGGATCTTTTAGCTCCTTATCGCCGTGGGGGAAAAATTGGATTATTCGGGGGAGCTGGAGTGGGTAAAACAGTCTTGATTATGGAATTAATCAACAACATTGCTAAGGCTCATGGAGGGGTTTCTGTGTTTGGTGGAGTGGGAGAACGTACCCGTGAAGGAAATGATCTTTACAAGGAGATGAAAGAATCGGGAGTCATTAATGAACAAAATATATCCGAATCCAAAGTAGCTCTGGTTTATGGTCAGATGAATGAACCACCAGGAGCTCGTATGAGAGTAGGTTTAACTGCTTTAACTATGGCTGAATATTTCCGAGATGTCAATAAACAAGATGTACTTCTATTTATTGACAATATCTTCCGTTTTGTCCAAGCAGGATCAGAGGTATCCGCATTATTAGGCAGAATGCCTTCCGCAGTGGGTTATCAGCCAACTCTTAGCACGGAAATGGGTTCTTTACAAGAGAGAATAACTTCTACGAAAGAAGGATCTATAACCTCCATTCAAGCAGTTTATGTACCTGCAGATGACTTGACTGATCCCGCTCCTGCTACAACATTTGCACATTTAGATGCTACTACTGTACTATCGAGAGGATTAGCTGCCAAGGGCATCTATCCAGCGGTAGATCCGCTAGATTCCACATCAACTATGCTCCAACCTTCAATCGTAGGCAAAGAACATTATGAAACTGCGCAAGGAGTTAAACAAACTTTGCAACGTTATAAGGAACTTCAAGATATTATAGCTATTCTTGGATTAGACGAATTATCAGAAGACGATCGTTTAATCGTGGCAAGAGCAAGAAAAATTGAACGGTTTTTGTCACAACCCTTTTTTGTAGCAGAGGTATTTACCGGTTCCCCCGGTAAATATGTGAGTCTAATAGAGACGATTAGAGGTTTTCAAATGATCCTTTCCGGAGAATTAGATGGTCTACCCGAACAGTCTTTTTATTTGGTAGGTAACATTGATGAAGCTACCGCAAAGGCTATGAACTTAAAAGAAATTTAAAAAACAAAAAATGAACCTAAATCTTCGTGTACTCACTCCCAATCGAGTTGTTTGGGATTCAGAAGTTCAAGAAATAATACTTACTACCAATAGTGGTCAAATGGGTGTATTACCCAATCATATTGCAATTGTAACAGCTTTGGATATAGGAGTCATGAAAATACGACTCAATGCCCAGTGGTCCACTATGGCTTTGATGGGTGGTTTTGCCAAAATAGGCAATGATGAAATCACATTATTGGTCAATAATGCAGAAAGAGGTATTGATATAGATCTTCAAGAGGCTCAGGAAAGTTTTAGACTAGCGAAAGCTGATCGTGCGCGAGCTGAAGGCAAGAGACAAGCAATCGAGGCTGATGTGGCTCTCAAAAGAGCTAGAACACGACTAGAGGCTGCTGATGCAATTTTATTAAGATAAAGAATTAATCTACGAAATTGTAAGTAAATAGATTCCAATCCTAAGGAAGTCTTTAACTGTCTGATCCAATAACTAGGCACATTTCCACCTATGCCCATGCCGTCTTCTATTGCGATTTATTTGTTTTATTTTCTTCTTCGCCTAAAGTGAAGAAATCTACCACATTTCACTATTATTGAATAGAATAAATTGGAATTGCCGAAAGGTCCTCAGGTCAAACTAAGAAATTAGGTTGCATCATACATACAAAACATGATACAATATAACTTGAATGAAAGAAAAACCTTTTTGACAATAGAGTATTTTGTACAAAAATTTTGTATTGTAATACAATACAAAAGGAATTCTTTACGTTCGACACCCAGGTCGAGTAGACCTTGTTTTTGTAAGAGCTATTAACCAATAAATCATAGGGAGGGACTTATTT